ATGCGCAAATAAGAATGTCCATGACCAAACAGATAAGTTGTTCATACCAAATGGGTTATAACCATTAATTAATGGAGATGAATTTAACCATAAATAGTCACGTAACCAACCCATAATGTAATTTGATGATTCATCAAATTGACCTGGGTTACCACCCCAAATTGTCATATGTTTCCAGTGCCAATAGAAAGTTACCCAACCAATTGTGTTTAACATCCAGAACATTGCTAAGTAGAATGCATCCCAAGCTGAAATATCACATGTACCACCACGACCAGGACCATCACATGGGAAACTGTAACCGAAATCTTTTTTATCCGGCATTAGTTTAGAACCACGTGCATCTAAAGCACCTTTGATAAGAATTAACGCTGTAACGTGTAAACCTAAAGCAATAGCATGATGTACTAAGAAATCACCAGGACCAATCTTTAAGAATAAATCATTTTTATTATCGTTAATTGCTTCTAACCAGCCTGGTAACCAAAGTTGATTTCCAGCTACAGTTGCAGGGCTTGTTGACGATGATAATAAAACGTTAAATTCATAAACTGCTTTACCAGAAGCAGCTTGAATATATTCCGCGAATAATGGTTCAAATAAAATTTGTTTTTCTGGTTGACCAAAGGCTACTACAGTGTCGTTATGAATGTATAAACCTAAAGTATGGAAACCTAAAAATAATGAAGCCCAACTTAAATGTGAAATGATTGCTTCTTTATGTTCTAACATTCTTGCTAAAACATTATCTTTATTTAGTTCTGGGTCATAATCACGAACAAAGAAGATTGCACCATGCGCAAATGCACCTACCATTAAGAAACCAGCAATATACTGATGGTGAGTGTAAAGTGCTGCTTCAGTTGTAAAATCTTTTGATAAAAATGCATAAGGTGTAATTGCATACATGTGTTGCGCTGTTAAAGATGTTGCTACACCTAAACAAGCTAATGCTAAACCTAATTGCATATGTAAAGAGTTAGTGATAGTTTCAAATAAACCAATATGACCTGCACCTAAACGACCTCCTGGAGGACGGTGTGCATCTAAAATTTCTTTCATATTGTGACCAATACCAAAGTTAGTACGATACATATGACCAGCAACAATAAATACAACTGCAATCGCTAATTGATGGTGAGCAATATCACTTAACCATAATGATTGAGTTTGCGGGTGGAAACCACCTAAAAATGTTAAAATTGCTGTACCTGCACCTTCAGAAGTACCATAAACATGATTTGGACCATCTGGGTTTTCCGCATACACAGTCCAATTACCAGTATAGAATGGTGTTAGACCAGCTGGATGTGGAGGTGTTGTTAAGAAGTTGTCCCAACCAACATGAACACCACGTGATGCCGGAATTGCTACGTGAACAATGTGACCAGTCCATGCTAATGAACTAACACCTAATAAACCTGATAAATGGTGGTTTAAACGTGATTCATTATTTTTAAACCAAGCTAAACTTGGACGGAATTTAGGTTGTAAATGCAACCAACCTGCAAACAATAATGCAGATGATAATAATATTAACCCAATTGCTCCAACATATAATTCTTGGTTTGTTCTAAAGCCAATTGTATACCACCAGTGATAAACACCTGAATATGCAATATTAACTGGATATGTATTACCTTTACTAAACGCTTTAATTGCTGATTCACCAAAATGTGGATCCCAAATCGCATGTGCAATTGGTTTTACTTTTAATGGATTAGTTACCCACTTTTCAAAGTTTCCTTGCCAAGCAACATGGAATAAGTTTCCTGCTGTCCATAAGAAGATAACAGCTAAATGACCGAAGTGTGATGCGAAAATTTTTTGATATAAATTTTCTTCAGTCATACCATCATGTGCTTCTAAATCATGAGCAGTAGCGATACCGTACCAAATTCTTCGCGTTGCTGGATCTTGTGCAAGGGCTTGGCTAAACTTTGGAAATTTAGTTGCCATAATTGTTAGATGCCTTTTTATATAAATTTTAGTTTTGAATAAAGATTGACTTTTTTATTTTGTTTTGTTGTATCAAAAAATTCACTTTAGCTAATTGACAATGCACGAGCTAAGAAGAACGACCATGTTGTTCCAATACCACCTAATAAGTAATGTGCTAAACCAACAGCTCGACCTTGAGTAATACTTAATGCACGTGGTTGAATTGCTGGAGCAAAGTTTAATTTGTTATGTGCCCAAACAATTGATTCGATTAATTCTTGCCAATAACCACGACCACTAAATAAGAACATTAAACTAAATGCCCAAATGAAGTGTGCTCCTAAGAAAATTAAACCATACGCAGATGATGCTGAACCATATGATTGAATTACTTGTGATGCTTGTGACCATAAGAAGTCACGTAACCAACCGTTAATAGTGATTGCACTTTTTGCAAAGTTACCACCAGTAATATGTGAAATACTACCGTCTGGTGCAATTGTTCCCCAAACATCTGATTGCATTTTCCAGCTAAAATGGAAGATTACTACAGAAATTGAGTTGTACATCCAGAATAAGCCTAAGAATACGTGATCCCAACTTGAACTTTGACAAGTACCACCACGACCTGGACCATCACAAGGGAAACGGAAACCTAAGTTCGCTTTATCAGGAATTAATTTTGAACTACGTGCGTATAATACACCTTTTAATAAAATTAAAACTGTTACGTGAATTGTAAAAGCATGAATATGATGAACCATGAAATCTGCTGTACCTAATTGAATAGGCATCATTGCAATTTTTCCACCTACTTCTACTACTTCACCACCAAAGGCATAGCTCGTTGTTGCTAACGCGTTTGGAGCAGTTGTACCTGGTGCTAATAAATGAATATTTTGAATCCATTGTGCAAAAATAGGCTGTAATTGAATTGCTTTATCTGAGAACATGTCTTGAGGACGTCCTAAAGCTCTCATTGTATCATTATGGATATAGAAACCAAATGCATGACACCCTAAGAAGATACAAACCCAATTTAAATGTGAGATAATAGAATCACGATGACGTAATACACGGTCTAATAAGTTATTATAGTTATTAGCTGGTGTGTAATCACGAACCATGAAAATAGCTCCATGAGCAGCGCCACCTACAACACAGAATCCACCAATCCACATATGATGTGTAAATAGTGAAAGTTGCGTAGCATAATCTGTAGCGATGTAAGGATATGGAGGCATTGCATACATATGATGTGCTACAATGATACTTAATGAACCCATCATTGCTAAGTTAATTGCTAACTGAGCATGCCATGATGTAGTTAAAATTTCATATAAACCTTTATGACCTTCACCAGTGAATGGGCCTTTATGTGCTTCTAAGATTTCTTTCATACTGTGGCCGATGCCCCAGTTTGTACGGTACATATGACCTGCAACAATAAATAAAACTGCTAAAGCTAAATGGTGGTGAGCAATATCACTTAACCATAAACCCCCAGTAACTGGATTTAATCCACCTTTAAATGTTAAGAAATCAGAATATTCACCCCATTGACCGCTAAAGAATGGTGCTAACCCTTTAGAGAAACTTGGGTATAGTTGACTCATTAACTCACGGTTAACTAAGAATTCATGTGGTAAAGGAATTTCTTGTGGTGCAACACCTGCGTCTAATAATTTATTAATTGGTAACGCAACGTGAATTTGATGCCCTGCCCAAGATAAACAACCTAAACCTAATAAACCAGCTAAATGATGGTTCATCATTGATTCTGCGTTTTGGAACCATTCTAATTTTGGTGCAGCTTTGTGATAGTGGAACCAACCAGCAAATAACATAATTGCTGACATAGCTAAACCACCAATTGCAATCCAGTATAATTCAACTTCACTTGTAATACCTTCTGCACGCCACATTTGGAACCAACCAGAAGTTGTTTGAACACCCTGGAAGTTACCACCAACATCACCATTTAAAATTTCTTGACCAACAATTGGCCAAACAACTTGAGAACTTTGTTTAATATTAATTGGATCTGTTAACCAAGCTGAATAATTAGAGAAGTAAGCACCATGGAAGTGCATACCACTAATCCATAGGAAGATTACTGCTAATTGTCCAAAGTGAGCACTAAAAATTTTACGAGAAACTTCTTCTAATGAACTTGTTTGACTATCAAAGTCATGTGCATCTGCATGTAAATTCCAAATCCATGTTGTTGTTTTTGGACCTTTTGCTAAAGTTCGAGAGAAATGACCCGGTTGTGCCCATTTCGCGAAACTAGTTTCGACTGCGTCTTTTTCAACAAAAATTTGCACATTTTTTGCGCGACGGTCAGTTGAGCTTATTGCCATTAATTTTCTCCTTGTTGGGAGACGAAAATTTCTGAAACTCTCATAAAATAAAAAAATAGACTCGTTTATATATCTATTAACTATGAGTTTTCAATTTATTATTATACACCCTTTTACAAATTTTTAATCATTTTAATTATCACTTTTTATTGACACCAAATTTATTAATTCGAGAAAAAAAAATTAAAAATATTATTTGCTGAATTATGAGTGGTTAACATATAGAATCAATCAACGAAAAAAATTTTCTTAAAAATGAGAAGACAAAACTTTTTTTAGAAATTTGTTCGAAGCAAATTAACAAAAAAACAATAGAGATAAATTTAAAGATGAGACCATAGAAATCTAATAGACTCTATTAAAAATTTAAGGTGTGTTAGTTGATCAAATATAGATCTTCAAATCCTAGTTAGGAAAATTAGATTTGAGAAAAAAAGTAATTTTTAACTATCATCAAAGAAATTGTAAGCGATAAACTTGTAATTTTTTTGATGATAGTTAAAAATCAATTATAGTTCAGGTTGTTTATAATTTTATTATTAGAAGTAGAATCCTAATGTGTCTGGGAAGAAACGATTGATTTCAATAATCATTCCAGCAGTAAAAGTTAACAATAACGTTAGTAAAACAGGTGCTGTTGATAAATATTTTTGAAGATTTTCCATAGAATTTGTTCAAACTGGTATAAATAGTGTATTTCTAGATTTTTTTATTAGCGAGGTGAAACTGTTACTTCATTTTTTGGCGCTACTAAATCACCACTGATTAGTTCTTGCCATGCTGAGATAGGCCAAATGTAACCAGTTGTCATAATTTTTAAGGCTAATGGTACATTAATAATAATTTCGCTTTCAGCTGGATTTTTTGTAGTACTAACAGCACGAATATATTTTCTACCAACCCATCCAATCCATCCAGAAATATAAATAAAGCCCAAGCCTGGCATTATAAATTCAGCAGCATGACTCCAGCGTCCATCTGCTATTAAGTGAGGTAATCCATCTTTCCCACATAATAAATCTGAACGACTATATTTATCAAACCTTGCTTTTGTTCTTTCGATTTGTTGATCTAAAGCTAAGGCAGGAGGTGAATCAGCTTCATATAAGTTTTTTCGCTGTTCTAGTTTCTTAACACTTGCATTTAAACGCTTTGTGAAAGCTGGAGAATCACTACATTTTGTTAAACCACCAATATCAGCAGATGCTTGGTCTGGGGCAAAAGCTAAAAAGACTAAACAAAGTAAAGCTATTAAATTAAAACGTTTCATTATTAATTCAAAATTAAAGTTGTTAATTTGGTAAAAGACTTCAATAAAATAAAGTTACTATATACTTAACCTACATTATAGTGAGAAATTTAAAAATTACATATATTTTATAAACTCACGAAAACTTTTAAGGAAAAGAGAAAATAGTAAAAATATACTGCACTAGGTTTGTGAAAATATATTACATTCTCACAAATCTAGTCGAGTATATATTATTCAAAATCTTTACGATTTGGGTTTCTTGATGGATCACTTGAAAGAAGTCCAAAAATGAATAATGAAACAAAGAAGATAATCGCTGTATAAACTAAAATTTTTAACGTTAACATTTAATTTTTCTAAAAAGTTATTTTTGATAATATTAATTATACTAAAACAAAATAATTCTAAATTTTTTATTTTAGAGCTCAATACTTAAATCCTTTAATTTAAACTATTAGAGCTTAAAAGAAAAGGATAAGCCTTGAAAATAGTAAAGCGCGCTCGCTTTAGAATTTTTCGGTTTGATTGTGATTGAATAGATTTTGATAAGGATAAATAGCCCTCCACTAAAAGATAATCATTAACCTTGTAGTATTTTACAACATCATTTGCTAAATTTCCCCAAACTACAATATCAACTACTCGAGTGTCGCGTAATTGTGGCAACTGCGCGCGAAAAGTTGTAACTGAAATTTTATTTTGAATAGTTTTAATTTTAGGAGATTCTAAAATTTTAACGATCGCTCCGATATGATTAGTATCGCTCATTCTTAAATTACTAAGTTTTTTTGTTTTTGAACATCTTCAAAGTTAATATCACGCAGGCGTTTTAATAAACGAATAAAGTACTCTAAGAAATAATCATCCAATTGAATAATTTCAGATGGATCAATTTTGAATGTTTTATAAAGTTCAAATGTTGATTTTGAAAAATTATTTTCAGTACTTAAAATTTCTGCAAAAGCTAGTCGATCACTAATATTTTGTCCCCATTCAAAAAATCCAAAAAACCCACTAACAAACTTTAAAATGAACAATGGAACACGTTGTACTTTTGCTTTTTGATCAGTTAATTGTTCACATAAGTTAATAATTTCTGATGAAACCCAAGCTTTGGAACCACTTAAGAAAAACGTTTGATTTTCGGTTTCAGTAATTTGTAAAGCTTTTAAGCAAAACTTTGCAATATCTTGAGTATCCATATACGAAATATATGTATTCTCATTTGTTACCCAAATTGGTAAATTTTCTAAGATTGGGATAGCATATTGCTCAATTAAACCTTGATAAAAGCCTGTTAAACGAAAAATTGTATATGGAATACCAGATTGTTGTAATTTGGCTTCGATTCCATTTTTTAATTTCAGTAATGGAATATTGTTAAATTGCTCTGCATTTTGAGCTGAGAAGAAAATAAATCGTTTAACTTTAGCAGTTTTAGCTGCATCAATTAAACATAATTTTCCATCCCAATCCACTTTTTTTAAAGAATCTAATTCATTTGCTCTACTTGTTGAAGCATCAATAACGGCAGTAATTCCTTTTAAACAAGGAGGAATTGTTTCAGGTCGAGATAAGTCTCCATAAACTAATTCAACGCCCCATTCTTTTAAAAATGCTGCTTTTCTAAAATTACGGACTAAACAGCGAACTTGATAACCTTTGGTTAGGGCTTGTAGAACAATTTGACGTCCTAAGGTTCCAGTTCCACCAATAACTAATAAACTCATAAACTCGTTTTATTTCAAAGAATTTTTTAATCGTTAAATACTGAACTTTGTAAGATATCGGATGCTTCAAGATTTACTAACTCTTTTTTTGTTAATACTTGACCACGACTGTCAAAAATTCGGTTTGCTTGGCGCATTCTTGCTCGATCTAAAGCATTTTTTACACTTCTTGCATTAGCAAATAAAGGTTTCTGACGACGTTTTTCTATATATTGTGTCAAAGCTATTTCTGCTTCTGGTGTCAACTGATATTGTTGATCCTCTAACATTAATTTCGCAATTTTTAATAACTCTTCAGTCGAATAATCGGGGAAATCAATATGATTAGCAATACGTGAAGATAAACCAGGATTTGATTCATAAAACTTATCCATAGGTTGTTTATAACCAGCTAAAATAACAACTAATTCATTACGTTGATTTTCCATAACTTGTAATAGAATTTCAATGGCCTCCGCACCGTAGTCTCGTTCATTATCTGGTTTATATAAATAATATGCTTCATCAATAAATAAAACACCCCCCATAGCTTTTTTTAAAACTTCTTTAGTTTTTGGAGCGGTATGACCAATGTATTGACCGACTAAATCATCACGTGTAACAGTTAAAAGATGACCTTTTTTAATATAGCCTAGTTGGTATAAGATATCAGCCATTTTTAAACCAACGGCTGTTTTTCCAGTTCCTGGACTACCTGTGAATGACATATGCAAACCAGGATTTCCTGAAGTAATTCCCAAACTTTTCCGCAATTTATCAATAAGTAAAAGAGCAGCAATTTCTCGAATTCTTGTTTTAACCGGAGCTAAACCTACTAATTCTTCATCTAATAAATTTAAAATTTTTGCAATTTCTGTTTTTGAGTATTCTTCTTGTAAATATACAGGTGTCGAATCCATTTTTTATTAAGATTAATCTAGTAAAATATTGTTTTAATTTTATATAATAAATCAGTTAAAGTTTAACTGATTTACTAGTTTTTTATAATCATATATATTATATATCAAAGTCTTCCTTAAAAACTAGGAATACTTGATAAACAAATAAAAGCAAAGCCGGCACTACCACATGCACCTACAAAGAATCCACCTTTAAATTGATCCCAAGCTTTTTTTGTTTGTAAATCATTCTCATTAGCTGAATCTGATTTTGTTTCACCAAAAGTAGCTATTCCGTAAATAGTTAACCCTAACGTTAAGATAACAATTAATCCGATAGTTGACATAAAACCAGCAAGTAAGCCTATACTTGAATCACGTAATGGACCTAATTTAACAAATGGACCTATCAAAAAGTAACCATGTGCTAAACCAATTTCTAAACCTCGTAATAACGGTGTTAATCCAAATCGATATGCTGGTAAGTTTTGTAAAATTGCTCTTGTAACTGCAGAAGATGTAATTGGCGTTGCTAAATGACCCACAAATGGATCATCATTGTAAGGTTTAATAAAGTTAGCCATAAAATTAATTTGAAGATTATTTAAATTAGTAATAAAATTTTTTGATTAAATAAACATAAGTTAGCTAAAATTTTAATAAAATTTTTACTAACCAAAATTTTTATATAGATTACTATATAATATATATTAATATACAGAAAAATTATTATAAACTTCACTTTAATAAAATAACAAAGATTTTATGACAATTCTTATCGATTACTTTTTATTAGTAGCATTCTGCTTCGCACTTACTTCAGGTCTATTTATTGGATTAAAATCAATTAAATTAATTTAATTTTTACTTAAATACACCTAATGCAAAACGAAATTCGTCAAGATCAAATTTTTGGGTCAAGAAGATTTAGTAATTATTTCTGGTCATTCTTTTTGCTAGTAGGAGGTTTGAGTTTTTTACTGGCTGGAATTTCAAGTTACTTTAAGGTTAATTTTTTACCATTTGCAAACCCTACTGAGCTAGTTTTTATACCACAAGGTTTAGTTATGATGTTTTATGGAACATTAAGCCTTGGCTTTAGTCTTTATATCGTTTTAACTATTTTATTAGATATTGGTAGTGGTTACAATGAGTATAATAAGAGTGAAAATCTTGTAAAAATAGTTCGTAAAGGATTCCCTGGGAAAAATCGTGAAATTCTTTTAACATATCCGTTAACAAATGTTCGCGCAATTGGAATTAAAATTACAGAAGGATTAAACCCTACTCGTAGTATTTATTTATGTTTAAAAGATGAACGAGCTATACCTTTAACCCCTGTTCAAGAACCAGTAGCTATATCAAATCTGGAAGAAGAAGCTGCGGACTTAGCAAAATTTTTAGATGTAAAACTAGAAAACTTATAAGATTTTATTGCTTTTCAACCCGCATAATTTTATAATAGAGTTATGCGGGCATAGTTTAGTGGTAAAACCTTAGCCTTCCAAGCTAATGATGGGGGTTCGATTCCCCCTGCCCGCTTCTATCAATTCAAACAATTCAAAAAGAATTTATTTAAGACTGAGTAACAATCTTTTTTTTATAGGAGAATATATAAATATGTCTGGTGGATCTACGGGTGAACGTCCGTTTTCGGATATTATTACTAGTGTACGCTATTGGATCATTCATAGTATTACAATCCCATCACTTTTTGTATCAGGCTGGTTATTTGTAAGTACTGGTTTAGCATATGATGTTTTTGGAACACCACGTCCAAATGAATATTTCACACAAGATCGTCAACAAATTCCATTAGTTAACGATCGATTCAGTGCTAAACAAGAATTAGAAGATTTAACTAAAGGTTTATAATTGAGGTAAAAATAATGGCAAAAAATATTAATCAACCTGTAGCATATCCAATTTTCACATTCCGTTGGTTAGCCGTTCATGGATTAGCAATTCCGACGGTATTCTTTTTAGGCAGTATTACTGCAATGCAATTTATTCAACGCTAGAAAATATAATAATACAGAAATAAAAACGAGGTAATCTTTCTTATGACAGGTCCAAATCCAAATAAACAAGCAGTAGAATTAAATCGAACTTCTCTTTATTGGGGACTTCTATTAATCTTTGTTTTAGCAGTTCTATTCTCAAGTTACTTCTTTAATTAAAATAAATCTAATAGGAGCTTTTTTATGGCAAATACTGGTCGAATTCCTTTATGGCTTGTAGGTTTAGTAGGTGGTTTAGCAGTAATTACAATGCTATCTTTATTTATTTACGGTTCATATTCAGGTTTAGGATCATCAATTTAACCTTAAACTTTATCATCGAATAATTTAATTATTCGATGATAAATAATTCTTCAATTGAAAGTGTTTGAAAGACTCTAAACTTTAAACTTTCTTGGAGTATTTTAGCGTTTAAATATTTTTTTCAATAGCTTTCGTAGATTAAAATTTAATTTTAACCCATTACCAGTTCCTCGTCCAAACCAACCATACCAAAGTTTAGGCAATAAACGATTTAAACTTTTTTCTTTTTCTTTAGGCTCTTGCCATGCTGTTTGACCACCGCTATATATACTATTTTTTGGTCGAGGACCAATATGTAATTCGGTATTTTCAACAAAAAATGGAAGGTAAAAATACTGACCTAAAATAGCATGAAATAATGCAAAAATAATAAAACCGATATGAGCCAAGACAACAGAAGCAATCACAGCATTAAGTAAGTTCATTTGTATCAGTAAATTAGGATCAGTATAATTTTCATACATTTTAGTTTGTGGAAGTATTATAAATGTTTGAAAATAATAAACCCGATAAATAAAGTAAACAAATATCTGCTCAATCATTCCTATAATTAATAGGAAAGTCCAATGCCATCGAATTAAGTATGGACAATATCGTTTTCCAATTCGTGTTATCACCGCATAGGCGGCTACTCCCGAAAGTTGATTCCAGAATTTACTACAAATATCATAAATTTTAGGTATGATTTTGTTATAAATCTTGTAATAAATGGGTAAAACGTTTGACTTTGCGGAATCTTGTAAATTTGAAATAGCCATTGAAATTGGATCAATGTAATAACGAAATCCAGTTTCTGGGTCTGTATGAATAACCCCCTTCGTGAATGCATAATATAAAACTTGACCTGGATCATACCAATGAGCGTCTTCTCCTAATTTTAAATCCGTTAATACCATTTGACGATGCATTGAACGTAATTGCACTGCATCCATTCCAAGCTTATTTAAGAATGGTAGTTTTAAGAGAACATTGCGATACATTGAAATAAGATCAATTAAATGACGATACCATAAATAGCCTGCAAAAAGACCAATGCAAGTTATATAAAACGAAGTTTTTAAATTATAACGAAAAGCAAGAATAATAAATCGTACAAACAGAACAAAGAATAAAATATTTTCAATGTCAGCTAAAGTAAGACCATCTTGAATTTTTTCCCATAAGCCCTCGATAATTAGACGAAAAGTTTCTACCGAAATATCGGTTGATGTCTCAAAATTTGAGACATTTAAATCATAACCATAGTCATTTGTTTGGTATGCATAGAGATTTGAGTTATCCTCTAGCCCAAACCATTTTAACACTGTTTCTTGATCAATTTTGATAAGAAGTGACAAAAGTCTAGGAAAATTTAACATAAATTAATTCTATAAATTCGTTGAATAAACAATTTAGATATACTGTTACACTAGCTAAACTTACTTAATTTTGACCTAAAAATCAAGGCTTTCTAAAAAAACTTTAAACGAGTTGTTAAAAATTATATTAAGATTATAAAATTAAAGAATACCCCCAAGGGAATTCGAATCCCTGTCTGCTCCGTGAAAGGGAGCTGTCCTAGGCCTCTAGACGATGGGGGCAAATATTAGTTGATCCTTAGTTGATCCAATAAGTCTAAATTTCAAGATTATATTTTTAAGCGGGCAACGCGATTCGAACGCGCGACATCAACCTTGGCAAGGTTGCGCTCTACCACTGAGCTATGCCCGCTAGAAAAATTTATGTTCTTGAAACTAGCTTAACAATCTAATGACAAAATATTATCATTAGTAGGAAATTTTGTCAATAGTTTTTGTTAATTTAGAAATTATAGTTTTAGCTATAATTTCTAAATTGATGAAGCAATACCGTCTGCAGCAGCAATAATAATAACAAGAACTACCCAAGCTTGGAAACCTTTTGTAAAGTTTGCTTTTGAACTCTCCCATTCGCCTGGTGTTGCTAATGCCACTGGCACTGTCACAACTAAACCTAATGAAATTAACACTAATAAAGCCGTTAAAGCAGTTATCATAATTATCTTAATAAAAAATTTTATATTGATGATCTAAGTTTAATGTATTATTAAAGATTACCTTTTTTTAAAGCTAATAAAATAATTACTGCTGGACCTGCTAACATAATAACACCTGTAGCAATAAGTTGCCCTAGAACTTGCCAATTAACCATTTCCTAAATCCTTATTTGTTAATTTTTAATAAAATTTAAAGTAATAAAATAACCTATAATGTTAGTTTTCATTTTACTTTAAAATTTATAAAGTACAAATATTATTTTAATTAATATTTTGACTCGACAAATTCGGAATAGATTTTTTTAATGTTAAAAAAAAAGGGTTTAATAATTTTATTAATTCGTGGTAATATTATAGTGTGGGTTGCTAACTCAATGGTAGAGTACTCGGCTTTTAACCGAATAGTTCTGGGTTCGAGTCCCAGGTAGCCCAAGTTTTAGAACCTTTCTCTTATTTTTTTTAACATTAAATTTTTCTAAAGAATAAATATTTAAAAATGGTCAAATTTTTTACCTAATAAAAATTAGGTAAAAAATTAGTGATTATTAATTATTAATCAATTGGACGCATTGATAATACAGGCTCATTCGCACGGTTAATACCTTTCTCGAAACCAGCTGCTGCTGCACGAGCACGACCTGAGTGCCACCAGTGGCCTACTAAGAAGAAGAAACCTAAGAAGAAATGTGAACAGCATAACCATGAACGAGGTGATACATAGTTAACTGAGTTAATTTCTGTAGCTACACCACCAACAGAGTTTAATGAACCTAATGGAGCATGTGTCATGTATTCTGCTGCACGACGTTCTTGCCAAGGTTGGATATCATTTTTAATTTTATTAATATCTAAACCGTTTGGACCACGTAAAGGCTCAACCCATGGAGCACGTAAATCCCAGAAACGCATTGTTTCACCACCAAAGATGATCTCACCACTTGGTGAACGCATTAAATATTTACCTAAACCAGTAGGACCTTGTGCTGATGAAACATTAGCACCTAAACGTTGATCTCGAACTAAGAACGTAAACGCTTGAGCTTGTGAAGCTTCTGGACCAGTTGGACCATATAATTCACTAGGATAAGCTGTGTTGTTGTACCATGAATATAATGAAGCAGTGAAACCCATTAAAGAAATCGCTGCTAAACTGTAAGATAAGTATGCTTCACCAGACCATACGAAAGCACGACGTGCCCAAGCAAATGGTTTAGTGAAAATGTGCCAAATACCACCTACAATACATAATACACCAATCCATACGTGACCACCAATAACGTCTTCCATATTGTTTACTGAAACAACCCAACCGTCACCACCAAATGGTGAACGGAAAACGTAACCGAAAATTACAATTGGATTTAAAGTAGGAGTTGTAATGAAACGAACGTCACCACCACCTGGTGCCCATGTATCATAAACACCACCAATGTACATCGCTTTAGCAACTAATAATAAAGCACCACCACCTAAAAGGCATAAGTGGATACCTAAAATTGTTGTCATTTTGTTTTTGTCACGCCAGTCATAGCCGAAGAATGGGAATGATTCTTCTAATGTATCTGGACCTAATAATGAATGGTAAATACCACCAAAACCTAAAACAGCTGATGAAATTAAGTGAAGAACACCTACCGCAAAGTATGGTACAGTTGTTGTAATTTCACCACCTGGTCCAATACCATAGCCTAATGTTGCTACGTGTTGCATACAAATAAAACCTTGTTCATATAAAGGTTTTTCTGGAACAAAGTGAGATACTTCAAATAAAATCATTGCACCAGCCCAAAATACCATTAAGCCGGCATGTGCTACGTGAGCACCTAATAATTTACCTGAAACATTGATTAAACGTGCATTACCGCTCCACCAAGCAAAACCTGTAGACTCAATGTCGCGACCTGCTATACTACTATTAAAGGGCGTTTCCACGTGGTAATACCTCCTCAGGGAATACAAAGTTTTCATGTGGTTGATCTTGAGCAGACATCCATGCACGAATACCTTCGTTTAATAAAAGATTTTTTGTATAGAATGTTTCAAATTCTGGATCTTCTGCAGCACGTAACTCTTGTGATACGAAGTCGTATGCACGTAAGTTTAATGCTAAACCAACAATACCAATAGAACTTGTCCATAAACCAGTAACCGGTACAAATAACATGAAGAAGTGTAACCAACGTTTATTTGAAAACGCTACACCAAAAATTTGTGACCAGAAACGGTTTGCCGTTACCATTGAGTATGTTTCTTCTGATTGAGTTGGTGTGAACGCACGGAATGTGTTAGCAGCATCACCATCTTCGAATAATGTGTTTTCTACTGTAGCACCGTGAATTGCACAAAGTAAAGCACCACCTAAAATACCAGCAACACCCATCATATGGAATGGATTTAATGTCCAGTTGTGGAAACCTTGTAAGAACAATAAGAAACGGAAGATTGCTGCAACACCGAAACTAGGTGCAAAGAACCAACTTGCTTGACCTAATGGGTATAACAGGAATACTGAAACGAATACTGCAATCGGACCTGAGAATGCAATCGCGTTGTATGGACGGATACCTACTAAACGTGCAATTTCAAATTGACGTAAACAGAAACCGATTAAACCAAACGCACCATGTAAGGCAACAAATGCCCAAAGACCACCAATTTGACACCAACGTGTGAAGTCACCTTGTGCTTCTGGACCCCATAATAATAATAATGAGTGTCCCATACTGTTTGCTGGACTTGAAACAGCAGCTGTTAAGAAGTTACAACCTTCTAAGTAAGAACTTGCTAAACCATGAGTATACCACGAAGTAACAAACGTTGTACCAGTTAACCAACCACCTGTAGCTAAATAAGCTGTAGGGAATAATAATAAACCTGACCAACCAACGAAAACGAATCGATCTTTCTTTAACCAATCATCAACAAGATCAAAAATGCCACGTTCTTGGTTTTGCCCAATAGCAATGGTCATATTTTAATAATCCTTTAATTTAATTATTGATAGAGTAAACAATAAAAAAAATTTTACTCCAATCTTATCAACTTGTAATTATAATTATACGTTAATTTAAATCAAAAATAGGTAAAAAATAAAAAAATTTTTAAGATTAGATTCAATTTATTGTAAAAATTTGAATCTAATCGTTGTTATTATTCAATATCATCTACTGATGCATAAATGAAAAATAATGCCATACTTAAGGCTGGAAAAACTAAACCTACAATAGGAACTAAAATCGATGGTAAAAATGATGCTGCCATATCTGAAAGAACTAATAATTTGATCTTTGTCTTTATCGGCAAAATAGTTAATTTAACTTATCGTTGATCTAACAAAAAAGAAAATTAACAATCGCAGAGTATCGTTTTGCTAAAAAAATTATTCTCCAGCCAAAATTAAATACTGGCTTCCGTGCCAAACACACTGAATTGAACGATTCAGGTAACCCTGAAAAACCATAAATGCCGTAGAATCGTCAGTTCCAATCATAGGAACTGGCATAGTCGGTCCGAAAACTGGATTTGACCCAAAACAAATATCAAATGCAATATTTGCTACTGTTCCAGCCATAGGATAAGCAGGCCCCGCTACACCGTAAAGAATCCAGCGGATTAACAGTTTTCTAAAAAGAAGCGATGAATAGAAAATACCTGTTGCTGTCGCATTAGAAATGTCTTTCGCATCATATGCTGAAAAAGGTTTTTTACCTATACTATATGAAGGCAAACTTTCTTTATCAACATCTACATCTACATTTAGATTTTTTAAACAATCCAGAAGTTTATCGTATAAATCTTCAATTGGGCCATGAAAGAAAACAGTGGAACCAACTAAAGTAACTACTAAAACTCCTGTTAACAAAGATTTCTTTGTTAACAAATTCGATACTTTATTTACATCTTCAACTTCTAATTCTATAGAAGGCAAAGTTTCCGATGAGCGTCTTAGCATAGCAAGCTTTTGAGCTGCATTAGATTTAATTAAAAGACAACCATTAATTATGAATGGGAAACAATAAGCAAAACTTCCACTTACAAGTAAAATAATACTTGTGTCACGGGCTACTTTAATATAAATGACCGAACCCGTAGCTTCACTTATATAGCGCCGCTTAATGAAAGTTTTAATCTGATTGCTTCTTTTTTGAAATCCTTGTTTTAGTTTTTTAAGACTTTTAACCATAGTATGTTTTATTTTGCTCCATTATTTTTGATTTGTTTAATTTAACGATATCATTATAACTCAGGATAGTATCCCCTTACTAAAAATTTTAATGTTTTATCGAAGTAAATGAATTTTTACTAAATAAAGGTTTAAAAATAAATATTAGTAATTTTTACATTAAGCAATATATATTATACTTAGAAAATTTTTATATTTACAAAATTTTACTAATATCTTTAAATAATTCTCTTCTCAATTCTAATAAAGCTTACTAAGTTTTACTCTTATAATTATATTAAATTTCTTTATTTTTATATTAGAATTAATATTATTAAACTTAGAAACTTTAACATAAATACTTTTTAAATATGGAAACTTTACTATTATCTCGTTTACCTGAAGCATACGTTGTGTTTAGCCCGATTGTAGACGTATTACCTGTTATTCCTGTTTTCTTCTTATTATTAGCCTTTGTATGGCAAGCAGCTATTGGATTCAGATAATTTTTATTTTTTACTGAAAACTTATTGCTATATAATTATATTTAGAATAATATTCACATTTAATTAAAAAAATAAGAATAAATGGTAGAACCTTTATTATCAGGTATAGTTTTAGGCTTAATTACTGTAAGTGCCTTTGGTCTTTTTGTTGCAGCTTTTTTACAATATCGCCGTGGCAGTCAATTTGAAATTTAAGTTAAGATTTTTGAAGGTAAAATAACTATTTATTTAAATAGATACCTTCAAAAACCTAAGCAAAAAAATTTTATAAGTTCTATTGACTAGTAGAAATAAGTTTGATAATATAGCTTAGAAAAAAGGTATAGTGAAGTAAAAAAAAAAAAACCGAACGCTGGTGTAGCTCAACGGTAGAGCAACGGATTTGTAATCCGTAGGTTGGGGGTTCAAATCCCTTCACCAGCTTTTGCAAGACTTTTCTAAAAATGATAAAAAAAGATTATTGTATTATTATTTTAACAATTAAATCAAACCTAGGATATAGGTTATTCTAATAACGAAACTATAAACAGTATCGAAAAAAATCTAACTAACAAATAATTTATATCAAAATAAAGTTTTTAATTAGGCCCAGTAGGAATCGAACCTACATTGGAAACTTAGAAGGTTTCTGTCCTAATCCGTTAGACGATAGGCCCGTAATTTTTATTTTATATGGGTAATACAGGATTTGAACCTGTGACCTTCTGCTTGTAAGGCAGACACTCTACCGCTGAGTTAATTACCCACTAATTATTTAAATTAAATAATTGTACGATCGATATTCTAATTATATAAAAAACTAGAAAGTAAGTCAAGATTATAATTTTAAAAAACTATTTTTAAAATTATAATCTTGTTTTTTCCTCCTTTTTATGATACATTAGAAGGCAAAAGTAATAAGGGTCGGTGCCCGAGTGGTTAAAGGGGGCGGATTGTAAATCCGCTGCGTTTCGCTACGTTGGTTCGAATCCAACTCGGCCCAGTAAAAAACTTTACAGACCAGTCATATTTATTAAAACTAAATAAAGACTTGCCATGAATCCAATTAAGACAATGGGGAAAACGATTCGAAATTTTTTTATTTTTAATAAATTTCGAAAAGGCGTTAAAATTACTAAAATTAATCCCGCTAAACTACTTATAAAGAATCTCGGATAGCGAGATACATTATCCCAAAAATCGCTCATATTAAATTATTTTTTAACAATATAGTTTTAATATTATATCTGATTTAAAAAAGATCTAATAAATTCTTAACATAAATTCAATAAATTATGATAATATTTATTAAAAGGAGTTAGGGCAAGGCTCTGTAGCTCAGTGGTTAGAGCAGGGGATTCATAAGCCCAAGGTCGTAGGTTCAAATCCCACCAGAGCCATCTAATTCTAAATAAATATTTTCTTATACTGATCAAGCAGTACTTAGTTTTTAACAAGGAGAAATGGCTGAGTGGTCGAAAGCAATAGATTGCTAATCTATCGTACAATTTATTGTACCCAGGGTTCGAATCCCTGTTTCTCCTAAACAGAAATTTAAATAAAGATATTGACATATTTAAAATTTAGACTATCATTTAGTCAATGGTTATAAGGGATTGTAGTTCAATCGGTTAGAGCACCGCCCTGTCACGGCGGAAGTTGCGAGTTCGAGTCTCGTCAGTCCCGATTTTTTTTTTTATTTTTAACAAAAAAAATATTCATTTAATAATAATATATCCCATATTATTATTAAATGGATTTTTATTCACCCTGAACTTTTAACAGAGCAAATCCTAAAGAAAGGCCAAATAAAGTCATGAAGAAACATACAGAAGCCGCTGTAACGATTTCTTGACTTGCATACGGGAATATTGACTTGATTAATTCCATAATAATTTTAATTTCAATTTTACAAAAAGTTTAAATAATTAGAAACCATTTCGAGCCCAGACAGTAATAGCTAATGAGAATGTAAACATTGTCATTAAACTAGCCCACCCTAAACTTAAAATATCCATAGATTTATATTTTTAATTTATTTAAGTTTTATAATTTAAAAGGGTTTTAAAAAATCCTCTTAAATTATTTTTTAAAGATATTATACAATACCATTTGTCCAATCTACATCTACATTTTCAATAATTAATGATGAATTGTAGATTTGTAAAATAATTAGTAAAAATACTAAAAATGCACCCATAACGACTGCCATAATTGGCGTTGTACCCCATCCTGGAGCAACTTTACCATATTCAGCATTTAATGGGCGTAAAAGTTCACCTAATCTTGTTCGTAATGCCATAAAATATTTATACTTTTAATAAATTAATTTTTCTAGTATATGTTATATAATATTAAACTGTTAATTTAAATAAATATATAACATGGAAACAGCAACTATTCTCGTAATTTTTGTATCAAGTTTACTCTTAGGAATTACCACATATTCTGTTTATACAGCGTTTGGACCGTCAGCAAAAAATTTGCGGGATCCATTTGAAGAACATGAGGATTAAAAAAATAAAACCAAAATATTGGTTTTATTTTTTAATAATTCGAGGTGTTTCTCTGAAAAATACGGCAAAGAAAATTACGATTAAAGTACCAATAAGTAAAAATGTGTAAACTAACGCTTCCATTGTTTGATCCTATTTAAATATAAAGAACTCAGACTGTAAATTATACAGCACCTTGTTTTTTCGTTGATTTATCACCAAGTTTTTGGAATGCACCGAATTCAACTTGCTCTGTAACTTCTGCACCAATACCAGTGAATACATCACGGAAGATTGTACGACCACCATGCCATAAGTGACCAAAGAAGAATAATAAAGCAAAGTTAGCGTGACCAAAAGTATACCAACCACGTGGACTACTTCTGAATACACCATCTGACTCTAAACTTGTTCTATCAAACTCAAAAACTTCTCCTAATTGAGCTTTACGTGCAAATTTTTTCACAGTTGGAGCATCTTTAAATGTTTGACCATTTAATTTACCACCATAGAAATCTACTGTTACACCAACTTGTTCAATACTGTATTTTGATTCAGCACGACGGAATGGAATATCTGCACGAATAATACCGTCTTTATCTACTAAAATTACTGGGAATGTTTCGAAGAAAGCTGGCATACGACGTACTGTTAACTCACGACCTTCCTTATCACGGAAAATTGGGTGTCCTAACCATGCTTCAGCAATACCATCACCTTTGTTCATAGGACCGGCACGGAATAAACCACCTTTTGCTGGATTATTTCCAATGTAGTCATAAAAGGCTAATTTATCCGAAATTCTTGACCATGCTTGACTTTCTGATAAACCTTCACTTACTGAAACTTCAACCTGACGCTCAATTTCTTGTTGGAAATAACCGCTATCCCATTGGTAACGAGTTGGACCAAATAATTCAATTGGAGTTGCGGCTGCACCATACCACATAGTACCTGATGTAACAAAAGCAGCAAAGAAAACTGCTGAAATACTACTTGATAAAACAGTCTCAATATTACCCATACGTAATGCACGGTATAAACGTTGTGGTGGTCGAACAGTTAAGTGGAAAACACCTGCAAGAATACCAAAAAGACCAGCGGCAATATGATGCGCTGCGATACCACCTGGATTAAATGGGTTAAAACCTTCTGCACCCCAAGATGGTGCTACCGGTTGTACTTTACCTGTAATACCATAAGCATCTGAAACCCAAATACCAGGCCCAAATAAACCTGTTACATGGAAGGCACCAAAACCAAAACATAATAAACCTGATAAAAATAAGTGAATACCAAAAATTTTTGGTAAGTCTAACGCAGGTTCACCTGTTCGTGGATCACGGAATAATTCTAAATCCCAGTATACCCAGTGCCAAATTGCAGCTAAGAAACACATACCAGATAAAACAATATGTGATAATGCTACACCTTCAAAACTCCATAAACCAGGGTTTGAAACACTTTCACCAGTGATACTCCAACCACCCCAAGAATCAGTAATACCTAAACGAGTCATAAATGGCATAACAAACATACCTTGACGCCACATAGGATTTAATACTGGATCTGATGGATCAAATACTGCTAATTCATATAAAGCCATTGAACCAGCCCAACCTGCAACTAATGCAGTATGCATAATGTGGACAGCGATTAGTCGTCCTGGATCATTCAATACAACAGTGTGAACACGATACCATGGTAATGCCATAGTAATAGATTCCTTAATATAAATAATGGTTTTTGACTTTCTTACAACTAAACTAAATAAAAGTTAGCTAATATATTATTATAGATCAAAAATAAAAAATTAATTTATTAATTAATTTTTTATTTTTCTTAAAGATAGAATTGTTTAATCAAGATATCTTCTATGTAATTAAAATTAACAAATTCGAAACTAGAAGAAATACTTTTAAAAAATAAAAAAGAGTAATTTAGACCCCAACCGCAAAAAAATATCAATATATTTATGCATTTTAATTATTTCAAAAACAGTAACAAATTGAATATTTGATAAGAGTCAGATAGTTTTTAGTCAGTAAATTTTTTCAAAAAAGTAAATAAAAATAATCTCTAATAATACTGTTAAAGTTGAAGATCATTTTAACAGTATTATTGAGTCACAAAAGCTATAACTCGCAATTGATAGATTTTATTTATACAGATCAATTTTAAAAAGTTGAAAAATTAATCTGAATAGCTAACAATAAATAGATTAAAATACCAAAGGCTGTAAAAAAATTTAAAAATCGTTCTGCGGAACTTGGAGATCCTAATAAATCACTTTTCGTAGCAAAACTTACTAATCCCACACTTTCTTGTGGAATTCTTAAAAAAATAATTACAATCAAAAAAATACTAACAAGAAGTGCAAATAACTTTATCATAGTATGGAGTTTAGTAAAGTTTTCATTTAGAAGTTATTTCAAACAATTCTGTATTAGTAAATAAAATAGTTTAGTCTTCAATTTCAAATACTTCTTTGAAAACTTTCGATACTTTATCACCAGAATCAATTGATTCTAAAGGATCTTTTCTTAATCGATGACGTAGGCATAAAGTAATAATACTTGAAATATCATTTACAGTTACTTTATTACGATTATGATAAGCAGCATGTGCTTTTGCTGCACGATTTGTAACAATATCACCACGTAAACCATCTACATCAAGTCGACTACAAACTTCCGAAATCTTAATTCGTAAATTGTAATCAATGTCAACTGTTGGTAATAATTTTTGAGCTGCAACTAGTTTATCTCTTAATTCTTGTTGTTTGGTTTCATAATTTTCGATCCAAACCATTGGATTTTGATCAAAAGATGTTCTTTCTTCAACGACTTTTACTCGTAAAGTTGGATCTTTTACAGTTCGAATTTCAGCATGCATGCCAAAACGATCTAATAGTTGCGGACGTAATTCACCTTCTTCCGGATTGCCTGATCCAACTAAAACAAAACGTGCCGGATGACGAATAGAAATTCCTTCACGTTCAACTGTATTCCAACCAGAAGCTGCAGAATCTAATAAAATATCTACTAGGTGATCGTCTAATAGGTTAACTTCATCTACATATAAAATTCCACGGTTTGCTTTTGCAAGCAATCCTGGCTCAAATGCTTTAATACCTTCAGTTAAAGCTTTTTCAATATCGATGGTACCACATACTCGATCTTCAGTAGCACCAAGTGGAAGATCAACCATCGGAATTTTGATAAATTCTGTCTCAAGAGATTGATTGTTTTGAATTGCTTTTTTCACTTCATTTCCCATAAGATCTAAATCAGATTTATGGGAATTAAATGGATCATCTTTAACAATCTCAATTTCAGGAAGTAAATCAGCAATGGCACGAATAGTCGTTGATTTGCCAGTTCCTCGATCTCCCATAATCATAACTCCACCAATTTTAGGATCAATTACATTTAGCTGTAACGCTAATTTCATTTCTTCTTGTCCCACAATTGCAGTAAAAGGGAAGACTGGCGTAGTAAATTTTTTTAAGTTTTCTGTTACCATAGCTTATTATAGGTTTCTAGATAAAAAATGTTTCAAATTATAAATTTTTGTTTGGTGAACTCTTTGTTTTTGTATTATTCGTAAAGGGTTGAACCTAATCGAATCGCTAAAATACCAGCTAATAAAGCAATACATAATGCAGTGTAAACTTGTGAATCGTAGATCATTCAAGACTCCTTATTTTAAATTAAATTTTGCTCAATTCTAAAGAATTTAATATACTAAACTATATTGAATACTGATTTTTATTGTACAAATATAATTGTAAGTTAAATTCCAAAAATCCGTGAATTTAATTTAATTAAATATTTTTTACCAACTTGATTTTCGTACACCCGGTAATAAACATTGATGAGCCATTTCTCGAACGACATGACGTGATAATCCAAAATCACGAAAAACGCCTCGTGGTCTACCAGTTTTCCAACATCTGTTTCGAATTCGTGTTTTGGCACTATTTCGTGGTAATTTTTGTAACTGAGAATGAATTTCTAATTTTAAATTAAAATTTTCTTCGCCCTTATACTTATCTAATAAAGTCGCACGCTTTAAAGCGTATTTTTTGTTTAATTTGATGCGTTTTTTTTCACGCTCAATCATGCTTTTTTTTGCCATAAAATATTTTATTTGTTAGAATATAAAATTAAGATAATTGTTTTTAAAAGCTTATGGTATCTTTAAAAATTTCGCAAGTCTAACTATCAGTTTATATTCTTCCTAATGATCAACAAAACTTATTGTTTTAGAATTAATTAGGGCTTTCATGAAGTAAAAATGTAACTGACAAAAAGATATACCTATCTGAAAAATTACTAGTACTAAATATTTAATATTGTGGGTTAAATTCTGTTAAGACCTAAGATCAAAATCATTGCTAATCTTTTCTCTACTAGACTATCTTAGCACCTAGAACTTTGAGGTTGATATTATTTTAATTTCAAGTCAAATTTACATCTTTACATTATTTCTAAATATGATTCTTAAAAAGTGCTTATTTAATTGTCTCTACTAATATCAATGATCCGTGGACGATATTCTAATAAAATAAGTCTGTATATTAGGAGTGTTAAACTTAACTACAAGCAAAAAAGTAGTTATTGTTAGCGACCAAATAAAAAATTGATTATCAAGAATCGAAAACGAGGTACTTTATTTATCAATTAAAAACCTTTTAGCCAAATTCTTTATTCGAGGTGTTAAGATTTTAATAAAATTCCGCAAAACAGCATTAAATTTTTTTCTTCCTGAAATGTAAGAGTACATAGATAAGTCAACCAAGAATTCTATTAAAGATGATATTAGACTATATAAAAAATATTTACAAATTAAATTTGATAGTAAATAAAAATCAAACTCTACTCTTAGACTATTCCCAATTCGTAGACCATTAGATATTTAATGAAATTAAAGACGTCTTATTTAGTAGGTTATCTGAGGAAATTAATAGCTCTTTTTGACACTTTTAAAATATCTTAAGGTTAGCTTATTTAACCTTAAGATATATGTATGAAAATATTTTCTAGACTACTTTTTACCAAAAGCCTAAACTTATAGCTTTATCAATTGGTAAACACGCACCAATTCCTAACCAAACAGCAACGAAAAAGCCTAAAATAAATGTTAAACTTGCAATTGGACGACGGAATGGGTTTTGGAACTTATTAACGTTTTCAATAAATGGCACCGTAATTAAACCTAAAGGTACCGCAGCCATTGCTAAAACCCCTAATAATTTATTTGGTAATACACGTAATAAATTAAATGTTGGGAAGAAATACCATTCAGGTAAAATCTCTAATGGTGTATTAAATGGATCTGCAGGCTCGCCTAATTGTGTAGGTGCTAATACTGATAATCCAACAACACACGTTAACAGGCCTAACATTGTTACAGGAAACACATATAATAGATCATTTGGCCAAGCAGGTTCCCCGTAGTAATTGTGTCCCATTCCTTTCGCTAATTTAGCTCTTAACTTCGGATCAGTTAAATCTGGTTTTTTAATTACTGACATAATAAAATTGATTAATAATTTAAATATATATTTAGATGGATCGTTAAACCTTAAAATTCAGAATTATAATGGTCCTGAAATACCTTGTTTACGGATCATTAAAAAGTGTGTAAGCATAAGTACTGCAGCTGCTAATGGTAATACAAATGTATGCGCACTGTAGAAACGAGTTAATGTACTTTGACCAACACTTTCACCACCACGTAAAATTAAAACTAAAGGAGGTCCAACGATTGGAACCGCTGCTGGTACACCTGTTACAATTTTACACGCCCAGAAACCTACTTGATCCCAAGGTAATGAATAACCAGTTACACCAAATGAAACAGTTACTACTGCTAAAGTTACACCTGTTACCCAAGTTAATTCACGCGGCTTTTTAAAGCCCCCTGTTAAGTAAACACGGAAAATATGTAATACCATCATTAGTACCATCATACTTGCTGACCAACGGTGAATTGAACGAATTAGCCAACCAAAGTTAACACTTGTCATAATATATTCTACTGACGCAAATGCATCTACAACACTAGGTCGATAGTAGAATGTCATAGCAAAACCTGTTGCAACTTGAATTAAAAAACAAGTTAAAACAAGACCACCAAAACAGTAAAAAATATTTACATGAGGCGGTACATATTTGCTTGAAATATCATCAGCAATAGCCTGAACTTCTAATCGTTCTTCAAACCAATCATATACTTTGTTCATAAAAAATTTTTCGAATACTTTTACACGGTTAAGCAACATAAAGCATAAAAAGTTAGTTTTTAAAGGCGAGAGTGGGATTCGAACCCACGGAACCCGCAAAGGTTCATCTGATTTCAAATCAGACGCAATCGACCAACTCTGCCATCTCGCCAAAAAGATTAGCTTCAACACTAATCTTAAATTTTATTTAACTTTCATATGTAGTCGTACCACTAAATTTAATAGAAGCTGGATTAGGATTTTTTCCAATAGAAAAATCACGACTATTAACAGCAGTACGGCCTGGATTTACTTTTTCTGGGAATACACCATCTTTTGGATGTAAGTATTGTACTTCTCCACTAGGGAAAATTCGGTAAATTTTGTAGTTGTTAATTTTGAAAGTGCGTAGCTGTGTTCCTAAAGCTAAACATTGCTCTTTGCGAGCTAAGTATAATAAGTTTTCTCCACTACGCATGATAGCTGCACCACCTGTCGGCATCTCGAAAATCTGTTCTTTTGGACTTGTCCAAGTAATAGCATATTTTTCTTCAACTTCAGCTGAGCGTAGCCAGCCTCCAGTACTTCCACCAAAAGTAGGAAACGGTGTTTGTAAATTTAATGTCATCTGTAAAACTTTATAAATATTTAATGTTCACTATATAATTTTAATAAAAAAACTTTTTTTTTATTAAAATTATCAAAACTTATAGCGGAGAATGGATTTGAACCATTGACCTTCGGGTTATGAGCCCAACGAGCTACCAGGCTGCTCTACTCCGCGATAGTTAAGTTCGTCTGCAAACAATATTTTAAAGTCATTTTCAAACATTTGATTATACTCTAACACTAAGACTAACATAATAAACTATATTTTGTCAAGAAAGGAAAAAGAATTTTAAAATTCTTTTTCTTTTCTTGAAATTTTATAGAAAATTAAACATTTATTTTAATTCTACTTTACCGCCTGCTTCTTCAATTTGTTTTTTCGCAGCTTCGGCAGCATCTTTTGCAGCGCCTTGTTGAATTGCTTTTGGTGCTGATTCAACTAATTCTTTAGCTTCTTTTAACCCTAATCCAGTAAGACCACGAACAACTTTTAAAATTGCAATTTTCTTATCAGCTGGAACTTCTGTAAGGATTACATCAAATTCTGTTTTTTCTTCAACTTCTTCTACAGCTACTGGGGCAGCGGCCATTACCATCCCACCACCAACACTTGCTGAAGCATCTACACCGAAAGTTTCTTCAATTTTTGCAACTAATTCTGAAGCTTCTAATAATGTTAACGTTTTTAAATTTTCAACAATTTGATCAATTTTTTCTGACATAATAAATTTTAGTAATAATATAATATAAATTAAATTTGAATATGATTAACGAATAAGCCTAGCTAAAAAAATCTAATTCTAACTTAATAGAAGGACCCATGCTAGTGCAAATAAATAAAGTTTTAAAATATTTACCTTTCACTCCTGAAGGACGATTTTGCTCAATAGATTTATATAAGGCTCGTAAATTTTCCAGTAATTGAACATCAGTAAAATCTGATTTTCCAAAATTTACATGAACAACACCTGTTTTATCGGCTTTATATTCAAATTTTCCTTTTTTAAAATCTGTTAATGTTTCTGTTAATGTGCTAGTAACCGTGCCTGATTTTGGCGATGGCATCAGACCTTTTGGACCTAAAACGCGACCAAGTTTTGCAAGTTTTGGCATCATATTTGGAGTTGCAATCAACAAATCAAAATTAATGTTACCTTTTGTGATTTCTTCAATTAAATTATCACTTCCAACAATATCCGCACCAGCAGATTTAGCTTCATTAAAATTTTCGTCATTTGTTAAAACAGCGATTCTTGTTTCTTTTCCAACTCCATTTGGTAATGTTACAGTTGTTCTTAACTGTTGATCCGCATATTTTGGATCAATATTTAAATTTGCATGTAACTCAACAGATTCCACAAATTTTGCGGTTGCTGTTGCTTTTAAAGTTGAGATAGCTTCCTCAAGATTTAAATGTACTTTGTCTTTTATTTTTGATAAATTCTCTTTTTGACGACGCGATAGTTTTCGCATAATTTTCTCCATTAAAACTTATTTAAATTAAACTTAATCTACAATGGAGATACCCATATTTCGGGCAGTTCCTTCAACAATTTTCATAGCACTACTAAGTTTAGTAGTATTTAAATCTGGTAATTTAATATTTGCAATTTCTTCTAATTGAGCTTTTGTAATAGAACCTACACTAACTTTATTAGGCGTTGATGAACCTTTTTTAATTTTCGCTGCATTAGCTAATAATACAGAAGCTGGGGGTGTTTTTAAAACAAACGTATAACTTCTGTCTTCATAAACCGAAATTTCAACGGGAATAATTAGTCCAGCTTTTTCGCTTGTTCTCGCATTATATTCTTTACAAAATGCAGCAATATTAACCCCATGTTGCCCTAACGCTGGACCTACTGGTGGCGCAGGTGTAGCCTTTGCTGCTGGCAAAGCCAATTTAATTAATGCAGTAATTTTTTTAGCCATGAAATTATAGTAATTATTTAATTAAATTCAATTTTGAGAATGTAATGATTAAAATATTAAACTAATATTTTAGCATCACATTTTTTTTAATATTATTTTTCAATAAAAATAATAAGTTATTTATAAAAGTGTTGGTCTGTTGATTCTGTCAATATAAAATAGAAACCTCTTATTTAAGAGAAACGCGCCCTGAAGGACTTGAACCCTCGACATCTAATTTTGGAGACTAGCGTTCTACCAACTGAACTAAGGACGCGTACAACTAAATACTATACGCTGAATACAGTCAAATGACAAGTTTTAAGTAAAAAAATTAATAAATAAGATAAATTCTTTAAAGATAGCTATTGGTATTAAAATATTTAATAAGTAAATTAAAATTAATTTGCCACTTTTATTATCAGAAAAACTTTTATCACCTAAAAAATCAGAAAATAAATTCAGTATAATTACTAGATAGTAAGTAAAACTAGAAAAAATTAAGTTTTGTGTTCTATTATTTAATTGTTTAAAAATTAAATTTTTACTCCTCAAAACACAAACTCTGAAATAATTAAAAAAAGCTTTTTTATACCATAAGATTCAAATGGAAAATTCAAAATTTGACAACAAACACTTTTTTATTAAACAGCAATTACCTCATAATTTTCTTGCTGAACAAATGATATTAAGCGGATTATTGATTAGCTCTGATGCTGTTGAATTAACTATTCAAACCTTACCAATCGAAGCTTTTTACTTTAAAAATCATCAAGAAATTTATAAAGCTATTATATTTTTATATCAAAATAAAATATCAATTGATATTTTAACACTCGTAACTTTTTTACAAGATAATGGTTTATTAAAACAAATAGGTGGAATTAAAGTTTTAATAGAATTAATGAGCCAAATTCCTAATTTAGCGTACATTAATGAATATTTAGGTTTGATCAAAGAGAAATTTTTAAGACGTTGTCTAATTAAAATTGGTTATGAAACAATTAACGCAGCTTACACAACTAATTGTCCATTAGAACAAATCTTAATAGAATACGAAAGCAAAATTTTTAATTTAACAACCGATAATCAATCAACAAAGTTATTTAGTAGTAGTGAATTATTGAATACAATTTTTCTTGATCTTAAAGAGAAATCATTAAATCCAAAACTTTTAGGATTACCTTCAGGATTTTATGCTTTAGATTCATTAACTCAAGGTTTTCAAAAGTCCGATTTAATTATTTTAGCTGGACGTCCGGCAATGGGAAAAACCGCTCTAAGCTTAAATATTATATTAAATAGTATGAAACAATCAAAACTTCCCATTCTATTTTTTAGCTTGGAAATGTCAAAAGAACAAATTATTTATCGACTATTGTCGATGGAAACATACATTAATCAAATAAGATTAAAAAATGGAACCTTATCACAATCTGATTGGATAAAAGTAACGCAAGTAATGAAAATTTTATCAAAACTTCCATTATTTATCGATGATAACGCTAATTTAACAATAGATGAGATTCGATCAAAAATTAAAACGATCTTGTTTGAGCAAAAACAAATTGGATTAGTAGTAATTGATTATTTACAATTGATGCAAATTTCTAGAAATAGTCCGGAAAATCGTGCTCAAGAATTATCTCAAATAACTCGTTTATTAAAAACTATAGCACGAGAATTTAATATTCCAATTATTGCATTATCTCAGTTAAGTAGAAATGTTGAAAATCGAGTAGATAAAAAACCAATTTTATCAGACCTACGAGAAAGTGGATCAATTGAACAAGATGCAGATCTTGTACTAATGCTTTATCGTAACCAAATAATTAATAATAGAGATACAGATTCAGTTAAACGAATAGACTCAGAAACTTTGGAACTAATATTAGCAAAACATCGAAATGGTCCTACTGGAACAGTCAAACTTCAATTTGACAGTAAACGAATGCGATTCTCTAGTTTTAATATTTAGACTGCCCAGAACCAGATTCGAACTGGTGACACGAGGATCTTCAATCCACTGCTCTACCAACTGAGCTATCCGGGCTTACTTATTATATTAATTGTATCATAGGTTAAATCAAATGACAAGAGAGCTTACGTAAATTTTCAAAAAGGATTGACGTTTTTTTATTATTTCTATATAATTTAGTTTGGATATGGCATTTTATATGGTTTTAAGCATATTTAGTATGTCAGGATCGCAAGATAGCAGCATAAAATATTCGCTTAAATCAGTATAAAATCTATATCCATTAAATATTGTGATCGAAAAATAATTTTAGGATTATTTGCACTATATAATATTTGTTAGATTTTTTTTGAAAAGTTGATACAATATCTATTGTAGTCACTATTACTATTTTTAACTTTATTATTTGAAATAACAGGAAATAAAAAATGACACCTTCATTAGGAAGTTTTATCGCTAGTTTATTTGCAGGTGCAGTTATTGCTCTTGCTATTGGTGGGGTTTTAGTTTTTATTAGTCAAAATGATCGTGTTACACGAAACTCTTAATTTTATTTTTATTCTAATACCTTTAAGTACTTAAATTTATCTCCAAACTTGCAAACTTTAATTAAAGTGATAGAAATTTACAAAGTATGAAATAATTAGTTAAATTACTTTAGTTAATATCTTTATTACAAAAGTGTAAAAATAAAATTAAATATCCTATGCTAAATTTTAGTTTTGGTCCCAATATTTTTTTAGGGATTATCGTAAGTTTTGGAGTGTTAATATTATATTTTCTTCGTAATGTAAAACCGGAAATTGCAAGAGACGAAGATATTTTTTTTGCAACGATTGGTTTACTTTATAGCTGTATTTTAATGGTTCATGGATGGAGATTAGATCCAATTTTATTATTTGGGCAAGTTTTGATTATTGTCACTGTTTTAGTAGCAGGGTGGGAAAACATTCGACTACGTGGATTAATTGCTAACATGGCAAAATTAAAAAACCAGAAACGAAAATAAAAGATTAATGTACTTACATCTTCTCTTGGTTTCAAATTGCTAATTAACTCTTTAAAATTATGATTAAAAAGTATTCACAGCTTTTTTCTTTTGTATTCTTCTTTATTTTTAGTGCTTTTGTAACAACTGCATCAGCAATTGATTTAGATGAAGCAACACGAACAGTTGTATTAGACTCATCAGGAAAAACGATTGTATTAACTCCAGAACAAGTTAAACGTGGCAAGCGATTATTTAACGCTACTTGTGGTGCTTGTCATGTTGGTGGTATTACAAAAACTAACCCTAACGTTGGCTTAGACCCTGAAGCTTTAAGTTTAGCGACTCCACGTCGTGATAACATTGCATCTTTAGTTGATTTTATGAAAAATCCAACAACTTATGATGGATTAGAATCAATTGCTGAAACTCATCCAAGTATTAAAAGTGCTGATATTTATCCACGTATGCGTTCAGTAACGGATGAAGATTTAACAGCAATTGCTGGACATATTTTATTACAACCAAAAGTTGTAACAGAAAAATGGGGTGGTGGTAAAATTTATTACTAATTCGTAAAAATTCATTTTATTGTTTATAGTATTTTATTAAAAATACTATAAACTGCTAAGAAAGTAGATTCCCTAAGAATAGAATTTTTAGGTAAAAGCATGTAGCTCAGTGGATAGAGCATCAGATTCCGATTCTGAAAGTCAAGGGTTCGATTCCCTTCATGCTTATGATTTTTTATAGAAACAAAAAATATATTGGGGCTGATTTGGTTTCGACATTTAAAATTAAGTAGTATATGAATCAGGTCGAAGCATGCACTCTTCGTAAAAATCTGCAACTTATAAATTAAAGGCTAACATTATTACATCTTTTATCTTAAACATTGCAAATCGTAATGCTCGCGCATTACAATTTGCTTTTTAATTGACTTTTTAGTAAACTTTTATTCACTAGATCTAGAATTTTTTCTAGATTTAGTTTAGACTAACTTTATAATTCTTTGTTCTCTGCAACTATACCTGTGAACGAGTATATAACATAATTCTAAATGGACATGGGTTCAATTCCCATCAGTTCCATAAATGCATTCGTGGCCGAGTGGTTGAAGGCACCGGACTCATAATCCGTTTTCCTATGGAACATCACTGGTTCGAACCCAGTCGAATGCAAGTAAAAGTAAAACATTTTAATATTGTTTTTTTAAAGATCTAGTTGTAAACTTGTTTTTATAGATATAACTAAACTAATAGCTAGAACTTATGCTTAAATTAAATCCTCAAAAAACAATTAATGATGTAGAACGTAGTTTTATTAAGGAAGATCTTCCATTACTTAAAATTGGAGATGGTGTTCGAATTGGTGTAAAAATCATTGAAGGTAATAAAGAACGAGTTCAATTTTATGAAGGAACTATTATTGCTAAAAAAAATAGTTCTATCAATACAACTATTACAGTTCGTAAAGTACTACAAGGAATAGGTATTGAACGAGTGTTTTTAATTCATTCCCCAAAAATTGATTCAATCGAAGTGCTGAGCTCAGCCAAAGTACGTCGTTCAAAACTTTATTATTTACGAAATTTACGCGGTAAAGCAAGTCGCTTAAAACAATCATTTAAATAAAAGAAAAAATGTTTTAAATTTTTCAAAAAAAATTTATCGGTATTAAATTTACGTAGTATAATATAAGATAGTAAAGTAATATTCTGTTTGCTTTATATAAATTAAATCATAAGGAGTCATATGGTTACTTACAAAGTGACATTATTAAGTGAAGAGCATGATATCAATGCAACAATTGATTGTAATGATGACGTATTTGTTTTAGATGCTGCTGAAGAGCAAGGTATTGAATTACCTTATTCTTGTCGTGCAGGTGCATGTTCAACTTGTGCTGGTAAAGTAACAGCTGGTGAAATCGATCAATCTGAGCAAACATTTTTAGATGATGATCAAGTAGAAGCAGGTTTTGTTTTAACTTGTATTGCTTATCCAAAATCAGATTGTACAATTTTAGTACACCAAGAAGATGAATTATACTAATTAAAATAAAAAAAATTAAGGAATAACTCTTTTAAAATTATTCCTTAATTTTTTTATTTTTGAAAAGTTAGAAGTTTAACTCTGCTGCTTGAACTTTCTCAAATTGTTTTTTCTTTAATACAATTAATACTTGTGTTAATAGTACAGAGAAACAGAATGCAAGATAGCCAATAATTCGAACTGGATTTTGTAATACAATTTCAGATTCTTCTTGACCAAATCCACCTACGTTTGGATCTACATTTAAAGCTTGATCAGCTTTTACAATTTCACCTTCTTTAACAAGTAGAGTTAAACCAGCTGGAATACTTTGAGATGTCTCTTGTCCACTAGAGTTTCGAATAATAATGTTCGAATCACCTTTTTCTTGTGTTGTAATAGAAGTAATTTGACCGGCTTGAGTTGCACCAAACACATTTACGTTACTTTTATCGCCTGTAGGGTAAAGTTGACCACGTCCACGATTACCACCAGCATAGAATGGATATGTTAAATATTTAATATCTCCATTTTTTTCAGGATCTGGTGCAATAACAGGGAAAATTAACTCTTGGTGAGTTTTACCAGCAATTGGACCTACAACTAAAATATTATCAAACTCAGTACTATATGGAGAAATGAAAACACCTTTATTTTTTTGTTTAATTTCATCAGGAATTTGACTTTTTGGTGCTAATTTAAAACCATTAGGTAAAATTAAAATTCCACCTACATTTAAATCGGCTTGTTTACCGTTTGCACCAATTTGTTGTTTCGTTACATCATAAGGTACTTTAATTTCTACCTCAAAAACTGAATTTGGAAGTACAGCTTGAGGTGCTTCGATTTCAATTGCTTTTTGATTTAAATGACAATTTGCACAAGCTAATTTTCCGTTTGCTGCACGTGGATTTGAGTAATTTTGTTGTGCAAAAACTGGATATGCTGATGACTCTTGAATACCAAAACCAAATGAAGTTATAGCAATCGTTAAAGCAAATAAAAGACTTTTAAAAAACTTGTTAGTTGCCATAGTTTAAATACTTTCTAAGTATGGATATTAAATTATATATATATTACTTTTTTAATAAAAACAAGATACCCAATCCTGAAAAATATAGTAGCAATATTGCTAAAGATAGTAATAATTGCGTTAAAGGATCGGTTGATGGGGTTAGTATTGCTCCCAAAATTGTTGACACTAATATTATATATCTCCATGCACCTAACATTTGTTTTGGTGTCACAATATTTAATAACCCAACTAAAATTTGAATAATTGGGATTTGAAAAGCTAATCCAGTGCTATAGAACAGAACGAGAATAAATTCAAAATATTGATCAAAAGATAAAAAAGGTTCTAAAACTTCTTCACTATAATTTAAGAAAAAATTTAATGCGGCTGGTATTAAAGTATAGTAGGAAAAAGCGAGCCCTAATCCAAATAAAATTAGTGAACTTAACAATAAAGGTAAAATAATTTTTGTTTCTTTTTTTGTTAAACCAGGTAATAAAAATAATATTAACTGACCAATCACAAAAGGACTTGAAAAAAGTAAACCAGTGTAAAAAGATATTTTAATCGTAGAAATAAAATACTCACCTGGTGCTACTTGGAAAAATTTTACGTTATCAATAGGAAGCTCTAAAATTTTAACTAAGCTTTTAACCTCAATAAATGCTATACAAGTTAATAATAAAATTATCAAAAACACTAAAAAAATTCTTTGACGCAACTCTTCGATATGTTCCGAAAAAGGTAATTCTAGCGTTACGGCTGTATTATTTGTAAAATTAAAATTAGAATTAGTAGCCATTAAATAAAAATACGTTCGTACTATTCTAGTAAATAAAATTCTAAATTGGTTAAATAGTTAACCAATTTAGTTTTTTTTGAATCTCTTTTTTAAAAAGAGATGAAAATCTTATGATAAATAATTAATAGCTTCTAAGCGTGCTGTTGCTTTTTTTAGCTCTACTGAAGCATCTAAGCGAGCTTTACTTGTTTCAGCATTTTCAACAGCTAATGTTGCTTTTTCTAATTCTCGCGTAGCTTCACTTAATTGTATATTAGTAAGTTCTTCTACATCATTTACTAAAACTGTTACTCTATTTCTATCAATTTCAGCTAAACCACCACATAAAATAATTGGGGTCCATTTATCATTTAATTTGATTCGTAACAATCCAGTATCTAATGCTGTAATTAATGCTGCATGACCATCTAATACCCCTACTTGGCCCGTTAGACCAGGTAAAACAACTTCGTCTGCTGTCGTTGAACAAATAACTCGATCAGGGGTAAGAACGCGAATGTTCATAACCATATATAATTTACTCCTTATTTTAGAGTTTCTGCTTTTGCGATTGCTTCATCAATGTTACCTACTAGGTAAAAAGCTTGTTCAGGTAAATCGTCTAATTCACCATTTAATACCATTGAGAAACCTTTAATTGTTTCTTCTAAACTAACGTATTTACCAGGTGAACCTGTGAAAATCTCAGCAACAAAGAACGGTTGTGATAAGAAACGTTCTACTTTACGTGCACGAGCTACTGTTAAACGATCTTCTTCAGATAATTCATCAATACCTAAAATTGCAATAATATCTTGTAATTCTTTGTAGCGTTGTAAAGTTTCTTTTACAGTCTCAGCAATTTCGTAGTGTTCTGCGCTTACAATCCCTGGTTGTAACATCGTTGATGTTGAATCTAATGGATCTACTGCAGGGTAAATACCTTTTGCAGCTAAATTACGAGATAATACTGTTGTAGCATCTAAGTGCGCAAATGTTGTTGCAGGAGCTGGATCTGTTAAATCATCCGCAGGCACGTATACAGCTTGAATTGATGTAATTGAACCTTGTGTTGTTGATGTAATACGTTCTTGTAATGCTCCCATTTCCGTAGCTAATGTAGGTTGGTAACCTACTGCTGATGGCATACGACCTAATAATGCAGATACTTCTGAACCAGCTTGTGTAAAACGGAAGATATTATCAATGAATAATAATACGTCTTGTTTATTAATATCACGGAAGTATTCAGCCATTGTTAATGCTGTTAATCCTACGCGCATACGAGCTCCCGGAGGTTCATTCATTTGACCGTACACTAACGCTACTTTAGACTCTGCGAAATTACTTTTCTTAATTACACCAGACTCTTTCATCTCTTCATATAAATCGTTTCCTTCGCGTGTACGTTCACCTACACCACCGAAAACTGATACACCACCGTGAGCTTTAGCAATGTTGTTTATCAATTCCATAATTAAAACAGTTTTCCCTACACCAGCTCCACCAAATAAACCGATTTTACCACCACGACGGTAAGGTGCTAATAAGTCTACAACCTTAATACCCGTTTCAAAAATTGATGGTTTTGTTTCTAATTCAGTAAATGCTGGAGCATCACGGTGAATTGGTAACGTTTCAGTATACTTAACATCACCTTGTTCATCAACTGGCTCACCAATTACATTGAAAATACGTCCTAAGGTTGGCGTACCTACTGGCACACTAATAGGACAACCTAAATCAACTGCTTCTACACCACGTTTTAAGCCATCTGTTGAACGCATTGATACTGCACGAACTTTATTATCACCTAATAATTGTTGAACTTCAACAATTGTAGAAGTGCCATCTTCTAATTCAATTTTAAGTGCACTATAGATAGGTGGTAAAGTTCCAGCCGGGAACTGAATATCTAGTACAGGACCAATAATTTGACTAACGTAACCTTTGTTTAAATTAGTTTTTACCATTTTGATTTAACACATTTAAAATAATTGAGAATAAATATACTTTCGAGATCTTATCTACTGTCTTAAATTTTAACAAATTATAAAACTCAATGTTCAAATATCATTGTACAACAAAATTCAGTGAATTCGTAGATTTGGTCTTCTTTTTCATTCGCTATAGTCGCATTTTTTAACTATTTTCATTTAATCGTCCAGTCACTTTTAACCAATTTCTAGCACCAGGATAATTATCTGGTGCTAGTTTTAAAGCTTGAATCCAATATTCAGCAGCTTTGTCAAATAATTCTTTTGATAATTCAATATACTCCTCTTCTTCTAAACTTTGAGCTCTTAAAGCTTGTGAATGATAAATTACCGCAATATTATTTAATGCTTGTGGTAAATTAGTATTTAAAGACAAAGCTTGATGATAAAATTCTAAAGCTTGAGTATATTTTCCAGTATTTCCGTAAATTAACCCAATGTTATAAAGTGTATAACTTCGATCGTAGGGGTCTTCTTCAACTTGTAGCGCTTCATAATAATTTTGCAAGGCTTCCGCATATCGACCCTTAGATTGGGCACTCATTCCAGCACGGTAATATGAAAATGCTTCTTTTTCTTGTTTACTTGCTGGCAAAACTTTTAACAGAATATCAGCAATTACAGTAAATGTTTTATCGATAAAGTTTCCCATAAAATTCTCCTTGTAATTCTATAAATTTTGGCATCGCTGAAAGTTCGATATTTAGAGTTATTATATATAAAATATAATAACTCTAAAAAATTTACACAGAATTAGATGCAACAAACGGGAATAAAGATAATACTCTTGCACGTTTAATTGCTTTTGCTAGTTTTCGTTGTTGTTGAACTGTTACTCCCGTTGCACGTCTTGGAAGAATCTTTCCTTGCTCTGTAACAAATAATGTTAATAAGTCAATATCCTTGTAATCAATTTTTTGATTTAAACTAATTGGAGATGTTTTTTGTTTTTTTGATACCATAACTATTTAATTTCTTTATGTAATGTTGGTTTATTGCAATGTGGGCAATATTTTTTTAATTCTAATCTTTCTGGATTATTTCGACGATTTTTTTGTGTCGTATAGCGAGAAACACCTGGAGAGCGTTTATTCGCATTTGAGCGACATTCTGTACATTCTAAAGTAATTAAAATTCTAACACCTTTATTTTTTGCCATAGGACTATTAAGTAATATTTTTATTTATTATATTGCCTAAAAATTTGCATCTTATCAAGGGTTAATCTTTATTATTGGAAAAAATTTTCTCGGAAAAACTTTTAATTTTTCTATAAATATACTATATTAAGCTAAACTTTAATACACAAAAAATACTAAAATTTAATAATAATATGGCGACTAACAAATCAGCAGAAAAGCGAATTCAAACAAATGAACGAAATCGTTTACAGAATCGATTTTATAAAAGTTCAGTTCGAACATTAACAAAAAAATTTTTAAAAGATTTAGAAACGTATAAAGATTCTAAAAACAGCGAGAAAAAAAAAGAATTAACTGAAATGTTAAGCTCAGTTTATAGTTTAATTGACAAGGGTACTAAAAAAAATGTATTCCATAAAAATACGGCCGCTAGAAAAAAGGCTCAATTAGCAGCTTATCTAAAATCAGCTTAAGATTTTTTCTTAACCAATAAAGATTTAAAAAATTGATTTTTTAATCAAACTTTTAAATCTTTCCAATCCTTTTGTCTAATTATCTTAAATTCAGACACAATTATCTTGTGATTTGCTTACAAAATTATGAAAGAAAATATGAATTATATAAACGCTCTTCCAGATTTTTTAGCGATGCAACGAATAAGTTTTTGTTGGTTTATTACGCAAGGTTTAACTGAAGAGTTAGCTTTATTCTCTAGAATTCAGGACTTTAGTCAGAATACTGAGTATATCCTATTCGGAGAAGAGTATAATCTAATAAAACCATCCTATAGTTTAATAGTTGCTCGAAAATATAGTGGAAATTATCGTGTCCAATTAGTTATACCTATTGAAGTTCGAAATAAACTCGTAAATAATATACGCTATCAAAATCAATTTCCCATTATTACTTTACCTTTAATGACAACAGATGCAACTTTTATAATAAATGGTTGCGAGCGGGTCATAGTTAGTCAAATTATAAGAAGTCCGGGTGTATATTTTGAAAAAAATAAGAATCAAAAAACACGAACATCTTTTAAAAGAAAATTACCCACAGATATAAATAAATTAAGAGCGTTTATTCCTAGCGGCGAAGCTTTTATTTCGGAGTTCGACTTATTCTCTACTTCTCCAACATCAACTTACGATATTATAAAAAAAAGAAAAAAAATTGTTCCTCACTGGCAAAATAACTCTATCTATTATTACTCAATCAAGTATTTAAAACAAACCAAAGATAATTCATCTTTTTATTTTTTACAATGTTTTAAATTCTATAGAATTATTTCTAATCTTTCAAACTCTAACCAACACCCTAAACTAGTTAAATTATTTTTGAAATGGTTAAAACTAAATACTGCCGTTTCAGAACGAACTTCAGATAATCTAAGCTATTTATTAATATATTTTAACTTCTTATTAAAATTATTAATTAAGTATCAAATCCTTCAAATTAGTTCAAATTCTAACGAAGTGGGTAACCATTTAGCTAAAGATTTAAAAATTTCAAAACCTCAAGCATTAGAACTGTTTTGTTTATATGATCAATTAATTTTAAATTCGCAACAAAATGCACAAATTAAACTAAATGCCTCACTTCTTTTAGTTAGTCAAGATACTCAGAGTTGGTTAAAAGAAATAACTAAATTTTCATTCTTAAAACAACAAATTAAAACAATTAATCCACAATTAAGTTCCCTAGAAAATTTAACAAAACTTCGAACTTTACGGCCAATAATATATTTTTCTACAAGTTTAAAAGAACAATTAAAGTATATCTTTGGAAAAAATAAATTATCTTATAAGCCCGACCGTCATAAATATTTAAAAACTAAAACACAATTTCTTCTTTACCGCAAAGATCACGAAATTAAAACCAATTATCATACAAAGTATGATGAAAAAGATTTATATACTGCAACTTTAATTCCTGATTATGGGTCATGGATTCGTTTTGGTTTTCAAAAAAATACAAAGATTAATTCTTATAAATATCCATTAAAAAACCAAGAAGATGAAATCATTATTCAGTTAGATAAAATTAGTCAAAAACCGATTCTTTATTTATTAAAAGAAATGGGGTTATCAGACTTAGAAATTTATAATAATTTAGAATATTCTGATTTCTTTTATTTTACCAAACCACTCTTAATAAACTCGAATCAATTAAATCAACCATTACCTAGATTCCAATTAGATTCAAGTTATTTTCAAAATATTTCAGAGTTTTCAAGAATTTTTGATGCAACATATTATAGGTTAGGTCGAGTAGGACGATTAAAATTAAACAATCGATTAAATCTAAAAATTAGTGACCGCCTTCAAACCATTACATATGAAGATATTTTTGCAATTATTGATAAACTAATTAGTTTAACTATTTCGAAAACAGTTCAAGATGATATCGACCATTTAAAAAATCGCCGTGTTCGATCTGTAGGAGAATTATTACAGAATTTATTTAGAATTGGTTTTCAACGTTTAGTTCGAAAACTTCGAAATCAAACTAATAAAATCGACTCGAGTCAATTATTAAGTTTTAACATAATAAATGCAACTGTTCGCGAATTTTTTGGTTCAAGTCAATTATCTCAATATTTAGATCAAACAAATCCATTATCTTCTTTAACACATAGACGTCGAATTAGTGGTTTAGGTCCTGGGGGATTCGATCGTGATAGAATTAGTTTTGCGGTTCGTGATATTCATCCAAGTCATTATGGCCGTATTTGTCCAATTGAAACACCAGAAGGTCAAAATGTTGGCTTAATTGCTTCTTTAACAACTTGTGCTCGAGTAAATAAATCGGGATTTATTGAAACTCCATTTTGGAGAGTTATAAATGGAAAAATTATAAAAACTGGTCAACCAATATATTTAACAGCTGAAATAGAAGATTTTTATAAAATTGCTCCTGCTGATATCGCTACTAATAAAGATAATTATTTAGTTAAAAATATGATTCCCGTACGTTATAAACAAGATTTTATAAACGTTACTCCATCTGAAGTTGACTTTATTGCAATATCAACGGTTCAAGTTGTTTCGGTTGCAGCATCTTTAATTCCTTTTTTTGAACATGATGATGCCAATCGAGCGTTAATGGGCTCAAATATGCAACGACAATCTGTCCCTTTAATTCTTCCTCAAAAACCTATTGTTGGTACTGGATTAGAGAATCAAATTGCAATGGATTCAGGTATGACAATAAATGCTCAAAATTCAGGAACTGTTCAATCTGTATCAGCTACAACAATTGTGATAAAAAATGATAACGGCTTCAAATCAACCTATAAATTACAAAAATATTTACGATCAAATCAACAAACTTGTATTAATCATCGTCCGATAGTTTGGAAAGGTGAAAAAGTCAAATCTGGACAAATCTTAACCGATGGACCTGCAATAACCAATAGTGAGTTAGCTTTAGGTCAAAATGTTTTAGTTGGCTATATGCCATGGCAAGGATATAATTTTGAAGATGCTATTTTAATTAGTGAAAGATTAGTATTTGATGATATTTTTACCTCAATTCATATTGAAAGATATAAAATTGAAATTGATAGAAATTCAGAAACATCTGAACGAACAACACGAAATATTCCAAACTTAACTCCAGCTGAAATAAAATATTTAAATGAAGATGGGATTATAACTGTCGGGACGTTTGTTAGACCAGGAGATATACTAGTTGGAAAAGTGATTTCAAATAATACAGCAGAACAACTTCCAGAATCAAAATTACTTCGTGCAATTTTTGGGGCCAAAGCAAAAGGTGTTAAGGACAATTCATATCGTATGCCCGAAGGGGAATATGGACGTGTCATTGAAACTGTAACCTTTAATCGAAAAACAAAATTGACTTATAAATTCGAAAAAATTTATGTTTTTGTTGCTCAAATTAGAAAAATTCAGGTTGGGGACAAAATTGCTGGTCGTCATGGTAATAAAGGCATTATTTCGCGCATTTTACCACGTCAAGATATGCCTTTTTTACCAGATGGAACTCCTATTGATATTATTTTAAATCCATTAGGTGTACCATCTCGAATGAATGTGGGTCAATTATATGAATGTTTATTAGGCTTAGCAGGTGATAAATTAAGTTCTAGATTTAAGATTTTACCGTTTGATGAAATGTATGGTTTAGAAGTTTCAAGAATTTTAATCAATAAAAAACTTCGTCAAGCATCCATAACTCAAAATGAAAGTTGGCTTTTTAATCCTTATGCACCAGGAAAAATGGTTTTAGTAGATGGACGAACAGGTCAAGAATTTGAAAATCCTGTAACGGTTGGTAATGCCTATATGTTAAAGTTAATACATTTGGTTGATGACAAGATGCATGCTCGTGCCACAGGCCCGTACTCTTTAATAACTCAACAACCATTACGAGGAAAAGCGCAACATGGGGGTCAAAGGTTTGGAGAAATGGAAGTTTGGGCATTAGAAGGTTTTGGAGCAGCATTTACACTAAAAGAATTATTGACCATAAAATCAGATGATATGCAAGGTCGTAATGAGACTTTAAATGCAATTGTAAAAGATCAACCAATTCCAAAATTTGGGATTCCGGAATCTTTTAAAGTATTATTACACGAATTACGGTCAATTGGATTAGATATGAGTACTTATAAAATTGAACAATTTAGTTCTTATAAAAAATATGAGGTCGAAGTAAATTTAATCGAAAAATATAACGCTTTAACCAAAACGTTTTCTCCTACATCAAATATAAACGATATTTCATTTTAATAATAATGTTAGACTCTAAAAAAGAATTTGATTATATAAAAATTAAATTGGCTTCTCCGTTTCGAATTCTTCAATGGTCAAATCGAAGATTACCAAATGGACAATTCGTCGGAGAAGTTCAAAAATCCGAAACAATAAATTATCGGACATTTAAACCTGAAATGGATGGTTTATTTTGTGAACGAATCTTTGGACCAAGTAAAAGTTTAGAATGCGCTTGTGGAAAATATAAGCGTGTTCGATATGAAGGATTAATTTGTGAAAGATGTGGTGTAGAACTTACTGAATCAAGAGTAAGACGACATAGAATGGGATATATAAATTTAATTTACCCTGTAACTCATGTTTGGTATATTAATAGTCGACCAAACTTTATGTCATTGTTACTTGAAGTTGAAGAATATGAGAAAAAAATTGATACAACTTATACTACCCATTCTGAAAAGTGTAAAAAGTGTGAAGGGTTAAAACTAACGACGTCAACAATTGTTGATTTATGGGATGAAAGAATTAAACGTATAAAATTAGCGTCTTTAGCATATTTTATTGCTGAAGATGAAACTTCTTTTTATGGGTTACATTGGGATTTGCAACAGTATCGAAGAAGTCGAGAATTAGGTTATAGTGGTTATCCATTAAAACCTTATCCAAAACCTCAAAATCGTCGTTATAGTACACCCACATATTTACTACGTGCGACACCAAATTTTTTAATTGGTGCTCCTTTAATTAAACGAGAATTAGAAAAACTAAATTTGAAATCCGAAATTTTTAGAATGAGGTATTTTATCTTAGTTTGTACCAAAGTTTTAAATAAAGAAGAACCTATTTATAGTGAATCGAAATGGTTTAGAAAATGGGAGCAGCAACGTATTTATAAGATTCGAGAACAAGCTATAAAACGGATTCGCATTTTAGAAAATTTAGTTGGGACTGGATCAAAGCCTGATTGGATGATTTTAACGATTTTACCAGTTATACCGCCGGCTTTACGTCCTATGATTCAGCTAGAAGGTGGTAGATTTGCAACCTCAGACTTAAACGAATTATATAGACGAATTATTACGAGGAATAATCGATTATTAAGATTGTTAGAAATTGATGCACCTCAACTAATCATAAGAAATGAAAAACGTTTGCTTCAAGAAGCCGTTGATACCTTGATTGATAATGGTAAACGAGGAAAAATTGCATTAAGTGCAAATAATAGACCTTTAAAATCATTATCCGATATTATCAAAGGAAAACATGGTCGCTTTCGACAAAATTTACTTGGAAAACGAGTAGATTATTCAGGTCGTTCTGTTATTGTTGTTGGGCCTAGTTTAAAATTAAATCAATGTGGGTTACCTTATGAAATGGCTAGAGAGTTATTTCAGCCCTTTATTATTCGTGAATTGATTAATCAAGGCTTAGCCAGTAATATGAAAATTGCCAAAAATTTAATTCAACAAAACGAAACAATTATTGATCCAGTTTTAGAAAAAGTTTTAAAAAGTCACCCAATTTTTTTAAATCGAGCACCCACTTTACATCGCTTAGGTATTCAAGCATTTGAACCGATTTTAGTGCAAGGACGTGCAATTAAACTACATCCTTTAGTTTGTTCGGCTTTTAATGCTGATTTTGATGGTGATCAAATGGCAGTTCATATTCCATTATCATTAGAAGCACAAGCGGAATGTTATATGTTAATGTTAGCGCCATATAATTTTTTATCACCTGCAAACGGTGAACCAATTATTATGCCAAGTCAGGATATGGTTTTAGGTTGTTATTACTTGACCGTAGATAATATTCCAGGTTTGCTTGGTTCAAGTCACTACTTTTCTGATTTAAACGATGTGATTTTAGCTTACAATCAAAATAAAATTGAACTTCATAGTACTATTTGGCTTCGATTAAATAATAAAGAACAATCAGATAGCCATTTAGTAAAAACAAGTTCGTTAAATGATAATACTACAATTGAATGGTATCAAAATGAACAACTTCGAAAATCAAAAGATGGAGAAATTCTAGCTAAATACGTTAAAACAACAACAGGTCGTGCGATCTTAAATTATATTATTCAAAAAACGTTAAATTTAGAATAAATTTACTATATATAAGGATAAAATGCAGTCCATGAAAAATTATACTTATCAAAATAATTTAATTGGTAAAAAACAATTACGTCAATTATTAGCTTGGAGTTTTACTAATTATAATTCAATGCAAGCTTGTGCCTTGGCTGACGAATTAAAATATTTAGGATTTAAATATGCAACACAAGCCGGAATTTCTATTAGTATTGAAGATTTAAAAATTCCTTTTATTAAAAACTTAATGCTTGAAAAAGCAAATCAGGATATTATTAACGCTGAAAAAATATATTTAAAAGGAAAAATTACTGATGTAGAGCGTTTTCAAAAAATCATTGATACATGGAGTTTAACTAGTGAATCTTTAAAAGAACAAGTTATTTACTATTTCAAAAATTATGATCCTTTAAATTCTGTTTATATAATGGCCTTTTCAGGGGCTCGAGGAAATTTATCACAGGTTCGACAATTAGTTGGGATGCGAGGACTTATGTCAGACCCGAGTGGTGAAATTATGAAATTGCCAATTAAAAAGAATTTTCGAGAGGGTTTAACTATTACTGATTATTTAATGTCAGGTTATGGTGCAAGAAAAGGAATTGTTGATACCGCATTAAAAACTGCTAATTCAGGATATTTAACACGAAGATTAATTGATGTTGGACAAGATATTTTAATCAGAGAAAAAGATTGTTTAGCAAAAGATACCTTTTTATTTGCAATTGATGAGAATCAAGATTTACAGTCACAGAATGTAATTTTTGAAAAAGTGTTAGGGCGAGTTCTAAGTAAACCGATTTTTGATACTAAAACAAATAAATTAATAGCTCATGCTGGCACTCAGATAACCCCCAAATTAATTCAAACATTTAAAGAGAAGAAAGCTACTAATTTTTATATTCGTTCTCCGTTTACGTGCAATTTATATAGAGCGATTTGCCAGAAATGTTATGGTTGGGATTTAGCAAATGAGACGTTAGTTGATATTGGGGAAGCTGTCGGAATTTTAGCAGGTCAATCTATTGGGGAACCTGGAACACAATTAACAATGCGTACCTTTCACACCGGTGGTATTTTTACATCGGAAGCGCGTCAGCAAATTGTAGCACCAGTCAATGGAATTTTAAGATTTTATAAAATTTTAAAAACTGTTATTTTAAGAACAAATCGAGGCGAAGATGTTTTAATTACTAAGAACTCTGGTTCAATTATTTTAATTCCAGAAGATAAGAATTTGGATTTAATTAAAATTGAAGTTCTGCGAAATACAATTATATTTCCTAAAAATAATCAATATATCTTAAAAGATACTGTTATTGGGGAATTAGTGAATACTAATAAACAGATAAAAAATGAAGTAAAACCAATTTTAAGTGATACGTGCGGTGAAATCTTCATGCCACGTTTAAAAAAAAAAGTAAATCTATTAAATAATAATAAATTACTATGGATTTTGTCTGGTCAACTTTATAATAGTCCCTTAAATTCTTTTATAAATTTTTATCCAGATTATAAATTAAATAAAAATAGTTTTATTTTTCGTACCAAAATTATAAATCATTACGATGGAATTATTGAAGTTACAAATAAAAAACAAGATTTATATCAGCGTTTACTTAGAATTAACAATCATAAATATTCTATACCCAACACAACATTTAAAAAATTAACAACATCTATAAATCAAAAAAATTATTTACTTAATATAAAAAATTCGAATTATTTGGTAAAAATTTTTGAAAAAACTTCGAAATTTTATTTAGAGTTATCACGCAATCAACAATTTGGTATCTCTTTAAAAAATTCTTTTAAAACATTAACAGGTGGAACTATTTATTATGATCATAGAAATTTATTACATTACAAGCAATTAAATGAATCGATTTCATATATAAATCGAAATAATCAAGCGAATAAATATAATCCACTTAATTTCTATCGTACAATGATTTGGTTAAGTGAAGAACTTCATCAAGTTAATTGTGAACCAAATATTGTATTAGTTGAACATGGTGATTTTATTTCTGAAAAATTTGAATTGATTCCAGGACTTTTTTCTAAAACCTCTGGAATTGTTACAATTCGACAAAAAAATAATTTAATTCAAACTATTTCAATAAAATCTGGATTAGTTTATGAAGGAAAAAAATTTAAAAGCACGTCAAAAAAACTATATTATCCAGGTGAAGTTTTATTTTCTAATATTCCAGTAAGTACTTTATCGTTTTGTGAACAACTTTCAAACAAAAACACTGAACAGTTATTAGTACGACCAATTGAAATTTATGAATTTCCTTATAATGATTTATCATCACCATTTTTTAGAAAAAAAAGTAACTGTAATTCCGTACTATCAGTAGATTCTCAATATACTTATTCTTATAAACCAAATCAAAGTATAAAAGGAACAAAAAATTTACTATTAATTTCTAATAGTCTTGCATTTAAATCGAAACAAGTTTTAAATAAGACCAATAATATTGAATTAATTATGGATAAAGAGAGCAACTCGTTAAATTTTTATTTAAGTGAGAAACTTTCGTTTAATAGTTACATGGCTCCCGATTTACGTTATAAAAATATACAATCATCAACATTAATTCAACAAAACCAGTTTATTGATAAATATACTATCTTGGGATATTTAGAGGCAATAACATTGAATTCATTAGAAATTGTAAAGATTAAAATAAAAAAATTGAAAAATAAACCAGTTCTTTTAATTTCGAACGATGACTGTTTTATTTTAAATAAAAAAGATTTTCCTGAGAAAAAATTAAATAATTTTATTATTAATAATAAAAATGTAAATTCAACTGGCAAGATTATTATTGAAAATGACCGCTTTTTTACATTACAAAAAGGGCGGCCTTATTTTTTCCCAAATTGTACTAACGATGCCTTGTTATATAAAACAAATTTACAGTATAAAACCTTAGCACAACATCGAATTTTTCAGCGTAAAAATATTAAGCAGCGAATTTCTGTAAATTATCAGAATATACTGAAACTATCTTTAGAAAAAATAAATAATACAAAAAAGACAACAAAAGTATTTGCTGGCTCGAATGTTTTTAAAACTGAATTTTCAAAACTATTTTTAAAACGAAATGGAAAACTTTACAGTGCATTAATGCCTCAATTTTTTAAAAAATTTTCTATCACTACACCAAATCTAAATTTTAAAGCGAATCCTTTAATTAGACCGGATTCGCCAAATTATAGTAAAATGGATAGAACATTATTATTGCAAAGTTCTGAAACCATTAAAAATCAATATAGATCTTCTGAGAAAGTTTCTTATCAATTAACTTTAGTAAAATTTTTAGAACAACCGTTTATAAAAACTACTAAAGCAGTAGGTCTTCATTCAATTACTGAGGATTATTTTGAACAGGATGTTAACAGTGTGTTTTGTAAAAATAGTGAGTTTATTGAAACTGGAGAAACAATCGGTCTATTGAATCTTGAAAAAGAAATTACAGGTGATATTGTTCAAGGTTTACCTCGAATTGAAGAAATCTTAGAAGCGAGAAAAAAAAATGTAATAACAAAAAAATTACCTACGAGTCAAAAAAAAGGATTACTGATTCAAAAAACTACAATAGATCCAAATTTTGAGTTTCGAAAAATTGGTACATCAATTAAAGAAAATGAAAGAATTAATCCACATAAGTTATTAAAAGTTTATTTTAATTATTATGGACTTGTTAAATCTTTCATTTGTGATAGAACAAAGAAAATTAAATATAGTCGTTTAATTCAAAACTACGAAGGAAGTTATAGAAGTTTTAAAAAAGTTCAATCATTTATATTAAATTCAGTTCAATCTGTTTATCAATCACAAGGGGTAACTATTAATGATAAACATTTAGAAGTTATTATTAAACAAATGACAACCAAAGTATTAATTACGTATGAAGGTAATACACCTTTATTAAGACGGGAAGTTGTCGATTTATATCATATCCAGTATATTAATAAAATTATTAAATTACAAGAGAAAGAACCTGCATCTTACGTTCCATTATTATTAGGAATAACAAAAGCTGCTTTAAATAATCCAAGTTTTATTTCAGCCGCAAGTTTCCAAGAAACTACAAGAGTTTTAACAAAAGCAGCAATTGAAGGACGAATTGACTGGTTACGAGGACTAAAAGAAAATATTATTATTGGTCATTTAATACCTGCAGGAACAGGGTCGCAAAATTATCGAAATTGTTTTAATAATCGAACTTTTGAGAAACTTAAAACTAAAAAATGATTATTAGATCAGTTTGAAAAACCTAGACAAGTTTTGTAATGTTTGTTAAGATTTAAGCCACAATCGTATTTAATATATTAAGTAATCTAAAATTTTATGTCTGATATCACTTTATCACAATTATTAGAAGCTGGTGTTCATTTTGGTCATAAAGCATATCGTTGGAATCCAAAAATGTTCCCTTATATTTACAGTGAAGTAAACAATATTCATATCTTAGATTTAGTTCAATCAGCCACTTTATTAAAAGAAGCAAATAATTATATCGAAAGTTCTGCTCGTAGTGGAAAAACGTTTTTATTTATTGGAACAAAACGTCAAGCAAGTAGCTTAATTGCTCAAGAAGCAAAGCGTTGTGATTCTTATTATGTAAATCATCGTTGGCTAGGTGGTATGCTTACAAACTGGTCTACTTTAAAAGAACGAATTACATATTTAAAAAAGCTTGAACAACAAGAAGCTGATAATACATTCGATCTTTTAACGAAAAAAGAAGCTACCTTACGACGAAAAGAGTTAAAGAAATTACGTCGTCATTTAGATGGTATCAAATCAATGAATTCTTTGCCAGATGTAGCAATTGTTATTGATCAGAAACGTGAGATGACTGCTATTCAAGAATGTCGAAAACTAGGAATCCCAGTTGTTTCTATTTTAGATACTAATTGTGATCCAGATTTAGTTGACATTCCAATTCCAGGAAATGATGATGCAGTGCGATCAATTAAGTTAATTTTAAATTCATTAACTGATAGTATTATTAAAGGTAAATCACAAAATCAATAATTTTAGTAGATTTTAAATATCAATTAATATCAATCTTTTCATTAGTTGATATTTAAAACTTCAACGACTCTCAATCGTGAGTCCTTCCAAATATTATAAATAAGATTAATTGTATCCAATTAATCTTATTTATAACTATAAAAAGTAAATTCTACTCTGTTTCGAAAATTTTTTATTTAACATTTTAACATTTAAAAAAGAAATAATTTTTATTTTCAAGAGAATTTTAAATATCTCTTGAAAATAAATGTGTTACGCTTTCTAAAAAATTAGTAGCGGCTACCTTCTGGGTTAGCTTGAACACTGTAACTCTTAATAGTGTAAGAGATACGACGACCTTCCATTTCTGTACGATCTAAGTAGAAACCTGGTTCGTTACTTGGACGGTTTACAATGAAAGACATAACACAACTTTCAGTACCGTATGCAGCATTAAATGCGTTAATACGGATGTAACCTGCTGCACATGATTTACGTGCTTCACGTAATTCAAACATTACAGTTGCAGGGTCTTTAACGTCGAATAATGGTAAACCCCATAATTCCCAGTAGCTGTTACGAGGATGAGGATCATCAGTCCATTCTACGTTGATCGCCCAACCTTTTTGGATACAGTAAGCGATTTGTTTTTCAATTTGTTGATCAGTTAAATCTGGTAAGAATGAGAAGCAACCTTGTGTAAGTCTCACTATTCAAATACTCCTTTAAATTTTTTAAAAGTAACTTATTATACGTTTGATGTCGCAGTTGTAGCGAAATCAGCTGTATCTGTAGATGTGTAGTCGAAGCTGATGTCTTTCCATAAATCTAACGCTGTTTGTAAAGGACCACAAGTTTTTGCAGCTTCACGTAAAATTTTAGGACCAACTTGGTTGTTGAAGTAATCAGCACCTTCGTTACGAGCTAATACCATTGACTCTAGAGCAACACGGTTAGCTGTAGCACCTGCTTGAATACCATCTGGGTGACCAATTGTACCACCACCGAATTGTAATACTACGTCATCACCTAAGTAGTGAACTAATTGGTGCATTTGACCACAGTGAATACCACCTGAAGCAACTGGCATACATTTACGTAAACTAGCCCAAGTCATTTCGAAGAAAATACCACATGGTAAGTTAACTTCTAAGTTTGTAGCTAATAAAGTATCGTAGAAACCTTTAATCATTAAAGGATCACCTTCTAATTTACCTACAACTGTACCAGCGTGGATGTGATCTACACCAGACATACGCATCCATTTACAAATTACACGGAAGTTAATACCATGATTTTTTTGACGAGCGTATGTAGAGTTACCTGCACGGTGTAAGTGTAATAACATGTCATTTTCACGAGCCCATAAAGCAATACTTTGAATTGCTGTGTAACCCATTACTAAATCGATCATCACAATTACAGAACCTACTGATTTAGCGTACTCAGCACGTTTGTAAACTTCTTCCATTGTACCAGCAGTGATGTTTAAGTAAGAACCTTTAACTTCACCTGTAGCAGCAGAAGCACGGTTAATACCTTCCATACAGTTTAAGAAACGCTCTCTCCAACGCATGAATGGTTGTGAGTTAATGTTTTCATCATCTTTTAAGAAGTCTAAACCACCTTTTAAACCTTCGTATACTACACGACCGTAGTTTTTACCAGATAAACCTAATTTTGGTTTTACTGTAGCACCTAATAATGGAGTACCATATTTGTTTAAACGCTCACGTTCTACTACAACACCAGTCGCAGGACCTTGGAATGTTTTTAAGTAAGAATGAGGAATACGCATATCTTCTAAACGTAAAGCAGATACGGCTTTGAAACCGAATACGTTACCAATAATAGAAGCTGTTAAGTTAGCTAATGAACCTTCTTCAAATAAATCACATTCGTATGCGATAAATGCAAAGAATTGATCAGTTGTGTTTGGAACTGGATCTACACGGTAAGCTTTAGCACGGTAACGGTCACAAGCTGTTAATAAGTCAGTCCATACAACTGTCCATGTTGCAGTTGAAGACTCACCAGCTACAGCCGCAGCAGCTTCTACTGGATCTACACCTGGTTGTGGTGTAATACGGAATAAAGCAAGAACGTCAGTAGTTTTTACTGCATATGCAGCATCCCAGTAACCCATTTTCGCATAAGGGATTACACCAGATTCGTAACGGTCACTTTTAATTCGAGTCCGTTCTGATACAGATTGAGACATTGATTTCTCCTTAGAATAAAAAGGCAATATATAATAGATATTTAACTAATTTTTTGAAAATTAGTTCTGTCGGTTGAATAGAATCTAACAACCTTAGTATGTATTATACTATTAATTAAATATATTTAAAAACAAAATATAATTTATAAACTTTATAACTTTTTAGAATATTTGTATTTTATATATCGTTAAAGACAGAAATTATAAAATTGTGAAGTTTTTATATTTCTTTCTCGGTTGACCTTGTTAATAGATTAACAACTAAAAGAATGATTTACAAATAAAAATTTTTTAAAACTATAAATTTCGAGCCAAGTTATTTTATAATGGTAATAAAACATATTTAATAATTAAAATTTTTCTTTTTATTCATCTATACATTTATTCTTAATGATCCTATGGTTAATCAATCAAATAAAGTGTTAAACACAAATATAACCAAATTGGTGAATCAAACTTACCAATATGGATTTTCAACAACTATCGAAAAAGATATTATTGAAAAAGGCTTAAGTGAAAAAACGATTTACTTAATATCTCAAAAAAAGAAAGAAACAGAGTTTTTATTAAACTTCCGTTTAAAAGCATATAAAAAATGGAAGCAAATGTCAGAGCCAGAATGGGCTTATTTAAAATTTCCTGAAATTGATTATCAAAATATCATTTATTATTCAGCACCTAAAAATCAAAAAAAATTAAAAGATTTAAGTGAAGTAGATCCTGAATTATTAAAAACATTTGAAAAGTTAGGAATTTCCCTTACAGAACAAAAACGATTAGCGAATGTAGCAATTGATGCAGTCTTTGATAGTGTATCAGTTGCAACGACATTTCAAGAAGAATTAAATAAATATGGAGTTATTTTTTCCTCTATTTCTGAAGCAATTAAAAACTATTCGGATCTTATTGAAAAATACTTAGGGTCTGTTGTACCAATTGGGGATAATTATTTTTCGGCTTTAAATTCTGCAGTTTTTACAGATGGTTCTTTTTGTTATATTCCACAAGATACTATTTGTCCATTAGATCTTTCGACGTATTTCCGAATTAATGATCAACAGTCGGGTCAATTTGAACGAACATTAATTATTTCAGAAAAAAATAGTCAGGTTAATTATCTTGAAGGTTGTACTGCACCGCAATATGATACTAATCAACTTCACGCTGCAATTGTTGAATTAATTGCGTTAGAGAATGCAAGTATTAAATATTCTACAGTTCAAAATTGGTATTCTGGTAATGAATATGGAAAAGGGGGTGTATACAATTTTGTAACAAAACGTGGTTTGTGTTCAGGTAATAACTCAAAAATTTCTTGGACTCAAGTTGAAACTGGCTCTGCTATTACTTGGAAATATCCAAGTTGTTTATTAGTTGGAGATAATTCACAAGGAGAATTTTACTCAGTGGCTTTAACAAATAATTATCAACAAGCTGATACAGGAACAAAAATGATCCATATTGGCAAAAACACCAAAAGTAGAATTATTTCTAAGGGTATTTCCGCAGGATTTTCTAAAAATAGTTATAGAGGTCTTGTAAACGTTACGAATAAGGCTCTTGGAGCAAGAAATTATTCTCAATGTGATTCGTTATTGATTGGGAATTTATCAAATGCGAACACATTTCCATATATTTCAGTCCAAAACTCTACTACAAAGATTGAACATGAAGCGTCAACTTCAAAAATTGGGGAAGAACAAATTTTCTATTTTTTACAAAGAGGAATTTGTTTAGAAAAAGCTGTAGAATTAATGATCAGTGGATTCTGTCGAGAAATTTTTACCGAGCTACCATTAGAATTTGCAGCTGAAGCAGATAAATTATTAACATTAAAATTAGAAGGAAGTGTAGGATAAAAACATGAATTTTCCATTATTAGAAGTCAAAAAATTAGAAGTCTCAATTAATGAAAGCGCAATTTTAAAAAGTTTAAATTTAACAGTAAAGAAAGGTGAAATACATGCTATTATGGGTCCAAACGGATCTGGAAAAAGTACTTTTTCTAAAGTCCTAGCAGGTCATCCAGCCTATTCTGTTTTAAGTGGTGATATTCTATTTAAAGGATCTAGTATTTTAGAATTAGAACCGGAAGAAAGATCTCATTTAGGTATTTTTTTAGCTTTTCAATATCCTATTGAAATTCCTGGTGTTAGTAATGAAGATTTTTTAAGGCTTGCTTATAATTCAAAACAAAAATTTGAAAATAAACCAGAAGTAGACCCTCTTGAATTTTTTACAATTATTAATGAAAAGTTAAAACTTGTTAATATGTCTCCTTCCTTTTTAAGTCGAAATTTAAATGAAGGCTTTTCAGGAGGTGAAAAAAAGCGTAATGAAATATTACAAATGATTCTTTTAGACTCGGAGTTATGTATTTTAGATGAAACAGACTCTGGTCTTGATATTGATGCTTTGCGTATCATTTCAAACGGAATCAATAATTTTATGAATCCAGATAAAGCAATTATTTTAATTACTCATTATCAAAGATTATTAGATTATATCAATCCAACTTATGTTCATGTAATGCAAAATGGTAAAATAATAAAAACTGGTTCTGCAGATTTAGCGAAAGAATTAGAAGATAAAGGATATGAATGGTTACAAAAATAATTTGGAGCTTTTTTGTAAAAACCAACCTAAATATGTAATCAACTGCGTATAATCCCTTTTGTTCCTGTATATTTTTTAATATTGGGTAATTTACTACATTAGTTAAATTTTATGTACCCAGAAATTTTTTATTCAAATACGTTTACGTTATTAGCGGAGGCAGAAGTTGGAAAACATTTTTACTGGAATATTGCAGGCGCCTTAGTTCATGGTCAAGTATTATTAGTTATTTGGTTTGTTGTAGCAATCCTTACAGTATTTTCATTACTTGGAACAGCAAATGCAGATCGAATTCCACATGGTTGGCAAAACTTTATGGAATCAGCACTTGATTTTGTAACTGATATTGCTAAAAATCAACTAGGTGAAAGTTTTTATAGAGAATGGATACCATTTATTGGGACTTTATTCTTCTTTATTTTTGGATGTAACTGGGCTGGGGCTATTATACCGTGGAAATTAATTGAATTACCTGAAGGCGAACTTGCTGCGCCGACAAACGATATTAACACAACGGTTGCTCTAGCATTCTTAACATCATTCGCTTATTTCTATGCAGGTCTAAGTAAAAAAGGTTTAGGGTATTTTAAACGATACGTTCAACCTCTTCCACTTCTTCTACCTATTAATATTCTAGAAGATTTTACAAAACCTTTATCACTAAGCTTCCGACTATTTGGAAACGTTTTAGCTGATGAATTAACAATTACTGTACTAACATCATTAGTTCCTTTAGTTGTTCCATTACCAATTATGGCATTAGGAATTTTTGCAGGTTCAGTGCAAGCATTAATTTTTTCAACTTTAGCTGCTGCTTATATTGCAGAAGCACTTGAATAAGCTTTTTAAAATTATTGCAATTAGATTTTTTAAAAATTATATATACATACTTAAACTTAAAAATTTATTATGGATTCTATCATTTCTGCTGCTTCTGTTATCGCTGCGGGTTTATCTATTGGTTTAGCTGCAATTGGCCCTGGTATTGGTCAAGGTAATGCTGCTGGTCAAGCTGTTGAAGGTATTGCACGTCAACCTGAAGCAGAAAACAAAATTCGTGGTACGTTATTATTATCATTAGCGTTCATGGAAGCCTTAACAATTTATGGTCTAGTAGTAGCTTTAGCATTATTATTCGCTAACCCATTTAACAGCTAAAAATTTAAAGTAAACAAGTCTTCAAACTTGTTTACCTTAACTCAATTTAATTTCTAATTATTTTTTAACTAATGTTTTCGCTAATGATTAGTTAAAAGATAATTAGAAATCACTTCATTAGAAAATCGCGTATTTAAAACGCAATGATTTTTTAACTAACAATTTTACTTCTATAGGATAGCATATAGATTTTGTATGATTAATCTTTCAATACTAATTTCAAGTTCAGAAGTAAGTGGGCCGGGTGGGCTTTTTGATTTTAACTTAACCTTACCGTTAGTTGCTATTCAATTTATATTATTAACTGTTTTATTAAATGTTATTTTATATAATCCGTTATTAACAATTATTGACGAGCGTAAAGAATATATATTAACTAATTTAAGTAAGGCTTCAGAGTTATTAGCAGAAGCCAGTAAACTAACTGAACAGTACGAACAAGAATTAAATAACGTCCGTAAAGAAGCCCAATTAGAAATTACAAACTCACAAAAAATTCATAAAGAAATTTTAGAGATTGAATTAGACATTTCTCAAAAATATATTGATAATTTATTAGATACTATTCAAAAAGACCTTTTTGCCAAAAAAAATATGGCATTAAATAGTTTAGATGAGATTGTTCAATCTTTATGTGTTGATATTGAAACTCGATTATCAATCTAAATTTTTTGTTAAACGTAATTTTCCTTTTTATAGTTGAACAGTTTATATAAAAACTCGAAAATATGGAAAATTTTGATCAAATTTTTACATTACTGGCCGAACATGAAGGTATTGGTTTAAATACTGATATTCTTGAAACCGGCTTATTAAATATTATAGCGTTAGTAGGAATTCTAGTTTATACTGGTCGAGATTTTTTAGGATCTTTATTAGAAGAACGAAAATCGACAATTGTAAAAGGCGTTCAAGATGCAGAAGATCGTTTAAACGAAGCAAAAAAACGTTTAAATGAAGCAGAAAAACAGCTAAGTCAAGCTAATATCGTGATTAGTGATATTAAAAATGAAACTATATCTACGAAAAAAATGTTGCTTCAATCAGATTCTTTTGCAGCTAAAAAAGATTTGAAGATTCGCTTTGATCGAGCATTAGCTACTTTCCGCTCAAAAGAACGTCAAATTTTTGTAGAAATCAAAGAGCAAATTATAGCACTTGTTTTAAACAAAACAGTCGTTCGTGCAAAAGAAGCATTTGGACCAAAAGAACGTGCAACTGCATTAATCAATGATACTATTAATAAATTAGAAGGAGATTTATTATGAGTGGAAACCCATTAGCATCAAAAATTGCAGCTCCGTATGCACGTGCTTTATTTGATTTTTCAGTTGACAAAAATATAATGCATCAAATTACAGCTGACTTTCAAAACTTAGAAATTTTTTTAGGTGAAAGCAGTGAACTAACAGATTATTTAAATAACCCTTTATTTAGTCAAGATGCAAAACGTGAAGTTTTAACGAAAATTTTACAATCACAAGTAAATAGTGAAACGTTTAAATTTTTAATGGTTTTAGTTAGTCGCGATAGAATTAACTTATTACAATCAGTTATTACTAACTATTTAGAACTAGTTTATGAAACAGCTTCTATTAAAACAATTGAAGTTGTAGCTGCAGTTGAATTTTCAAATGCACAAAAAAATACTCTAATTCAAAAACTAAAAGATTTAACTAACGCACGTGAAATTAAATTAGATATTACAGTGGATCCAAATTTAATTGGCGGTTTTTTAATTAAAACAGAATCAAAAGTAATTGATTTTACAATTAAAAACCAACTACAACAGCTAGCAAAACACTTGGATGCTGTGTTAGAAATTTAATTATAAATAACTTTTTTATTAACTTTTTATAAAAAAAAAATAATACAATGGTAAATATTCGTCCAGACGAAATTAGTAGTATTATCCGTGAGCAGATTGAAAAATATGATCAAGATGTAAAAGTAGATAATATTGGTACTGTATTACAAGTGGGTGATGGTATTGCTCGAGTTTACGGACTTGACCAAGTTATGAGTGGCGAACTTTTAGAGTTCGAAGATAAGACAGTTGGTATTGCATTAAACTTAGAAAATGATAACGTTGGTGTTGTACTTATGGGTACAGGCCGTCAAATTTTAGAAGGCAGTACAGTAAAATCAACTGGTAAAATTGCCCAAATTCCAGTAGGTGAAGCATTCTTAGGTCGTGTTGTTAATCCATTAGGTGTAGCAATCGATGGTAAAGGTGAAATTGCATCAACAGAAACTCAATTAGTAGAAGCGATGGCACCTGGTATTATTAGCCGTAAATCAGTTTGTGAGCCATTACAAACAGGTATTACATCTATTGATGCTATGATTCCAATTGGTCGTGGACAACGTGAACTTATTATTGGAGATCGTCAAACAGGAAAAACATCAATTGCTGTAGATACTATTATTAACCAAAAAACAGAAAATGTAGTTTGTGTTTATATTGGTATTGGTCAAAAAGCTTCTACTGTTGCACAAGTGGTAAACGTACTAGAAGAGAAAGGCGCAATGGCATATACAATTGTTGTATCAGCAAGTGCAAACGATCCAGCTACTTTACAATATATTGCTCCATATTCTGGTGCTGCTTTAGCTGAATACTTTATGTATAAAGGCAAGGCAACGTTAGTTGTTTATGACGATTTAACAAAACAAGCCATGGCATACCGTCAGATGTCATTATTATTACGTCGCCCACCGGGACGTGAAGCGTACCCAGGTGATGTATTCTACTTACACTCACGTTTATTAGAACGTGCAGCTAAATTAAGTGATGAGTTAGGTGGTGGTAGTATGACTGCATTACCGATTATTGAAACTCAAGCAAGTGACGTATCTGCTTATATTCCTACAAATGTAATTTCAATTACAGACGGTCAAATCTTCTTGTCGAACGATTTATTTAACTCAGGTATTCGTCCAGCAATTAACGTGGGTATTTCAGTATCACGTGTAGGTTCAGCAGCACAAACAAAAGCAATGAAAAAAGTTGCAGGTAAATTAAAGTTAGAACTAGCACAATTTGCTGAATTAGAAGCGTTTTCACAATTTGCTTCAGATTTAGATGAAGCAACGCAAAAACAATTAGCACGTGGAACACGTTTACGTGAGTTATTAAAACAACCACAAAATTCACCATTATCTGTAGCTCAACAAGTTGCTTTAATTTATACTGGTATTAACGGGTTTTTAGATGATCTACCAGTTAGTAATGTAAAAGCTTACTGTTCTAGTTTGATTAAATATTTAGCAACTTCAAATAAACCATATCTTGAAATTGTTAAAACAACAAATCAATTTACAGAAGAAGCAGAAGCTTCATTAAAAGAAGCTATTTCTGAATCAAAAGTACTTTTCAAAAAGACTAAATAGTTAAAAATGAAAAAGTTCTCTTATGAAATAAATTTTTATTCGATAAGAGAATTTTTTCATTTTTCTCTACAGAAACTTTTTATAGTTATCGCTTTCTTTTCAGTGCTTTTATTTTAATTCTTGACGAGTTTTTTGAGAAAAAGGTCTCTTCAAACTTTTTTATTATTTGTTTGTTCAGGTTTTTTGAGATTTTTTTTAGAAACAGTTCTTTATATTTCTAGTAGAGTAAATTAATGCTGCTAAGATTATTATTTGAGCTATTTTTTGGTTTCAAAGAAAAAACGTTCTAACATTTATTTTTTTTTATTATTTATCATATTTTACATGTTTAAATGAGAAAAAATTTTAATTTAATAAAATATATAAATCTATTATTTTAAAATAATAGATTTATATATTTTAAGCTTTGCCTGGAAGTAGTGTATAGTCCCGTAAAATTGTTCTAAACTCTTCACCACTAATTGTTTCAGCATCCAATAATTTTTCAACTACTAAATCAATAATAACCCGATTATCTAAAATAATTTCTTTAGCAATCTTTTCACAATGGTTTACGATTTTGCAAACTTCCGCATCAATTCGATCACTAATGGATTCATTTGATTCTCCTCCCATAAACATTTGCTGGTTATTATCATTTTCTAAAGCAATTGGACCAATATTTGACATTCCATAACGCGTCACCATTTGTCGAGCAATATTAGTTACTTGTTGAAGATCGTTACTTGCTCCAGTAGTTACTTCAGGATCTCCAAAGACAACTTGTTCTGCTACACGACCACCTAAACTAGTAATAATACGTGCTAATAATTGAGCTCTTGACAGTAACATTTGATCTTCTTCTGGCGCAAACCAAGTTAAACCTTTAGCTCCTCCTCTTGGAATTAAGGTAATCTTTTCTACTTCATCATGATTTTCTAATACGGAGCCCACAATTGCATGGCCAACCTCATGATAAGCAATTAATTTTTTATTTTTGCTATCTTCCATAGTTGTTCCGGCAATACCACCAATAATTCTATCAACTGCTTCATTGACTTCGTTTTTACTAATCGTTTTCTTTTTGTAACGAGTGGCTAAAATGGCAGATTCATTTAATAAGTTTGCTAAATCAGCACCAGAAAAGCCTGGGGTTCTATTTGCAATTTGTACAAGTGATACATCTTCATCAAATGGTTTATTTTTAGCATGAACTTTTAGAATTCCAATTCGACCTAATCGATCAGGTAATCCAACCGTAATTTGACGATCAAAACGACCAGGTCGTAATAAAGCCGCATCTAAAATATCTACTCTATTAGTAGCACCAACAACGATTACACCTTTATTTTCTTTAAATCCGTCCATTTCAGTTAGTAATTGGTTTAAAGTTTGTTCACGTTCGTCGTTACCACCACCAATACCAGCTCCACGTTCTCTACCAACTGCGTCAATTTCATCAATAAATACAATACATGGTGCGTTTTCTGATGCTTTTTTAAAAAGATCACGAATACGTGAGGCACCAATACCAATAAACATTTCAACGAATTCAGAACCTGCGACACTATAAAAAGGAACATTTGCTTCATTTGCAATGGCTTTTGCTAAAAGAGTTTTTCCAGTACCTGGAGGTCCTACTAATAGTACCCCTTTTGGAATTTTTGCACCTACTACAGTATAGCGTTCTGGCTCTTTTAGAAACGAAACAATTTCTTCAAATTCTGCTTTTGCTTCGTCAATACCTGCAATATCATCGAATGAAATACCTGTGTCAGGTTTTTGATCAAATCGAGCAGGTGATTTTCCTAAATTCATCGGAGATGACCCTGAATTTGATGAAAAATTATCTGAATTTTGGAAAAAGAAAATTAAACTACCAATAAAAATCAATGGTAATAGTAAGTTACTAGCGATTGTAATAAAAATACTTTTTCTTGGAGCTGGATGCGCATCAAAGTCAATATTATATTCTTTTAATTTTTGAATTAATTGTGAAGCACCTACTGGTATTTCAACTCGAATTGACTGTGGTCGATTTCCTAATTCGGGGCTAGAGGCTTGAACAATTGCATTTCGACTATTATCATACAAATCAACTTGTTTTACCCAACCCATTTCTAAATATTCTAAGAATCGTCCATAGGTCATTCTTGAGCTACTTACATTTGCATTTATTTCTGGTCTTGTTTGTTGATTTTCATCCGTTCCTAGAACATTAAATGTTCGAAGTCCTAAAAAAATACAAGCTAAAAGAAATAATCCAATTAGAATTTTTTGTATTGTATTACGTTCCATTTTTTAATTAAATTAGTTTTTATATAAATTTATTCTCACAGTAATTGTAACAGATTATCTTCTATCAAAACAACTTTTTTTAAAATTTTATTGTTGAAATTATTTCTTCTCGTTTAAACTAATTAATATATTAACAATCTCAACATTAAAATATATATATGGTAAGTCGTGGTTCAACAGTTCGTATTTTAAGAAAAGAGTCTTATTGGTATAATGAAGTAGGTACAGTTGCGACAGTGGATCAAAGTGGAATTCGTTATCCAGTAGTTGTAAGATTTGAAAAAGTTAATTATAGTGGAACTAACACTAACAATTTTGCACTTGATGAGTTAGTTGAAGTTACCCCAGGAAAATAATTAATTATAAAAAAAGGTATAGTAATCTTATAAATTTGCTATACTTTTTTTTACATGCTATTATTTTGTCATTAAAATTTTCTAAGACTACAATTTATAATGTTAGATTCAATTCAAATTGGTAAAGTCGCGCCAAATTTTATTAGTATTGGTATTTACAAAAATAGATTAGGAAAAATTCGACTTTCAGATTATCATGGAAAAAAATACGTTATTTTACTTTTTTATCCTGCAAATTTTACTTCAATTTCTTCTACTGAATTAATAAAATTAAATGACCGAATTTCTGAATTTCGTAAATTATCAACTCAAATTCTTGCTATATCAGTTGATAGTCCTTTTTCACATATTCATTATCTTTTTTTAAACCGGAGCCAAGGCGGATTAGGTCAATTAAATTACCCTTTGATTTCAGATTTAAATCAAACAATTGCAACAAAATATAGATTATTAACAGGGGATGGATTTGCCTTGCCTGGTGCCTTTATTATTGACAAAGAAGGAATTATTCAATACTATAGCGTTAATAATTTATTATGTGGTAGAAGTATAAATGAATTACTTCGTATTTTGCAATCTATTCAATATGTGAAAGAAAATCCTGGTCAAGTTTGTCAGGTAGATTGGAAAATTGGAGATAAAATTTTATACTCGCATCCATTAAAATCAAAAATTTACTTTAAAACTCTCTATTCTAATAAAAAGAATTAAATACGTATGCCAAAACTAAAAACTAGAAAAGCTGCTTCAAAGCGATACAAAATTACTGGAGGCGATAATTTTTTACGTCGACATGCTTTTAAAGGTCACCTTTTACGTAAAAAATCAAATCGTCAAAAACGTAAATTATCTCAACGATTATGTGTAAGCATAAATGATAAAAAAGCTATTACATTAATGCTTCCTTATTAAAATTAAAAAATTAACTAAATAAAAATAAATATGGTTAGAGTCAAACGTGGAAATGTCGCACAAAAGCGTCGTAAAAAAATTTTAGCATTAGCTAGTGGATATCGCGGAGCCCATTCAGTCTTGTTTAGAGTAGCAAATCAACAAGTTATGAAAGCTTTAAGATATTCTTACATTGGTCGAAAGCAAAAAAAACGAATTTTTAGAAAAATTTGGATTAATCGAATTAATGCAGCTTCAAGATTGAATGGTATTTCATATAGCAAATTAATTCATAAATTTAAAACTTCAAATATTGATCTGAACCGTAAAATGTTATCGCAAATTGCTGTTTTAGATGCTTCAACTTTTAAATTATTGGTAAAGAACGAAAATTAATAGCTTATTCTAATTTAGATTATTTAACTAATATAGTTATAATCTAAAGTAGAAAACTAGATAATATTTTAAAAGATGAATGTAAATGATGATTTAGAAAAACTTATTGATAATTTACCACTTTTTCTTCAAGAACAATTAAAATATCATCCTCGAAAAGATCAGTTGATTGAAATTGTTCTTGATTTAGGTCGACGACCTGAAGCAAGATTTACCACTGGACCTGAATATCTATCACGAAAAGTTATATCGTGGCAAGATATTGATTATATGACAAAACGGATAAGTAAATTTAGCAATGAAAATCGAGCTGGAATTGAACGTACTCTACATAGAATAAGCTGCATAAGAAATCGACAATTTTTAATTAATGGTCTAACATGCCGAGTTGGAAGAGCAGTTTTTGGAACTATTTCAGTAATTCGAGACCTTTTAGAATCTGAAAAATCTATTCTAATTTTAGGAAAACCTGGTGTAGGAAAAACTACTATTATTAGAGAAATTGCTAGGGTTTTAGCTGATGAAATGGAAAAACGTGTGATTATAATTGACACATCAAATGAAATTGCAGGTGATAGTGATATTCCTCATTCTGGTATTGGTCGAGCAAGACGAATGCAAGTTGCAAAACCGGAATTACAACATCAAGTTATGATTGAAGCAGTTGAAAATCATATGCCTCAAGTAATTGTAATTGATGAAATTGGAACTGAACTTGAAGTTTTAGCCGCACGTACAATTGCAGAAAAAGGGGTTCAATTAGTAGGGACGACTCATGGTAACTGTCTTGAAAATTTAATTAAAAATCCTCCGTTAGCTGATTTAATCGGTGGCATTCAATATGTTACTTTAAGTGATGATGAAGCTAAACGTAGAGGGACTCAAAAAAGTATTCTTGAACGTAAAGCTTATCCAGCTTTTGAAATTATTATTGAAATTAATCGACAAGATTCTTGGACGATTCATGAAGATGTCAAAAGTTCTGTTGATTTATTTTTACGAGGAAATTTTATAGTTGGTCAAACTCGTCAGTTTTCATTGCTTGAAAAAATTTTAATTAAATCAAAAAGAGTTCCAAGTTCTCAAAATTTTTTACTTAAAACTAATTTAACAGAATCGTTAACTTTAGCAAATAAAGATTGGATGACAATTAATTATTTAAAAGATGACAAACTTTTATCTTTACAATCAAAAAAATTAATAATTTATCCTTATTCTATTTCTAATAATCTTTTAAAAGAAGTTTTATTAAAAATGGGCTTTAAATTTGTTTTAACAAATGATATTAGAAAAGCAGGTTTAATTATTGGTTTAAAAAGTCATTTAAGGCAAAATTATAAGCTAACGAATTTAGCAAAACAAAAAAGTATTCCTATATATGCTTTAAATCAAATCAATTTTTATCAAATTAGTAAGTTAGTTAAATTTCTTTTCTATTAATCTGGGCGACAGGTTTTATGTTCTTAATTTCATGGCGTGGTTACTGGCAAGAATTAATT